TTTAATATAAAAATTACAAATCGACATAAATCGATAGGCGTATTCGTCGGCCTGCGTCAAAATACTTGATTTGTTCAGGGAGTATTGACATATCTACTTAAAATTATTACATATAAAAAAGGACTACAGAGTTAGACTTATTTTTACTGAAATCTAGGTATTTTGTATGTTAATTATAATTTTTAATACTGCTTAAATAAGAACGATCTTAAATATTTAAGATCGTTCTTATTTAAGCAGTATTATTTGAGTGCGGTTTTCTAAACAATATAAAAAGGCAACCTTTTTATAAAAAGTTTTTTCTTAATTACGACTGACCACTTTTAATTCTACGGGTAATTTTAATAAACGTAAATTTTCAATTAAAAACTGCTTTTGGGCAGCATTTGCAAGCGTAATAGCTATGTGAGATGATATTCTTTGTAAACTAAATTGTTCTCGTGTTTTCTTAAACACAAAAGGTGAGCGGATAAGAGTGAGTAATTTTCTAGAATTTCTTCTTTGTACTAACTTTGTATTGATAGCGCTGAGACTGCTGAATTGCTTAGACAATTTAAAAAAACACCGATCAAAATAGTAGCTTTGCTGAAATCTTTCATAACTATTTTGTTTTAAATTATTTGTTAGTTGAGAGCCTACTATTTTGCTATTTGACTTATAGCCGTTAGTATAATTAATAATTTTGTGTTTACTTTGTTGCTTTTGATACCTCGGTAATATGATGCTTTGGCAGTTTAATAAATCAGTGTAGCTTGAAGTGAAGAACCCCAGCACAACTGGTGAAAACTTTGAGTTTGAGCGCACTTTTGAATAAAGTACCGATCTTATTGCGCATAATTCAAAATATGTGTGTAGTTGCTTTGCACAAAGAGAGTTTAGATAATTAATTAACTTTTCAATCATATTTATAGCGCTACCGGTATCTTCCGCCTGACATATGGCATAACTTCTAAAACTTATAATTAGCTCACTGTTTTGGGTTTGGGTTTGGGAAATTTCAACATTATTGCCAAAATAAGGGCTTTTATTCAATGTTGATGTTTTCGGTTGTTTTAGCTCCGTCAGTTGATCTACATTTGCAATATTATTTTTGTTATGTTGTTTTTTGATAAGCATTGTTATTATTGTAATTTATTATAATATAAAAAATGTATATTTGTATATATTGATATTGTAAAATATAGAATTTCACTTTATTTTTTAATGTTAGCTTATGAACGCTTTACAGAGTATTTCGATCTACTACTTTTTCGTAATTCGACTGGTTTACAATCAAGTACTCCCCGAATTACCCTATATTGAACACCTGGGATATCTCGCACACGGCCCCCGCGTATTAAAACACAACTGTGCTCTTGTAAATTGTGTCCAATACCTGGGATATTGGCGATTATACTTTTTGAGTTACTTAATCGAATTTTAGCAACTTTACGAATGCCTGAATTCGGTTTTTTTGGTGTTGTTGTATACACTCGAACACAAATTCCAAATTTCTGAGGGCATTTTTGCAAAGCCTTTTTTCTATTACGCTTTATTTTCGGTTTTCTTATATGTTTTAATAGTTTTGCTAATGTGCTCATTTTACTGGTTAAATTTATTTATTTCTAAAACCACTAGTATACGGTTTACTGAGTATTTTATTTTTCTACTATTAGTAGTAGTTGAACAAGCTATATCAATCGTTTTTAAACCTAAAAAAGCAGATTGATGCTTATTTCTCAGAAAAGCAGGATTTGAACCCACATATCCAGCACCCAAAGCTGACATGTTCCCTATTACATCATTTTCTGAAAACTGCTGTTAAAAAGCTATATTGGTCTCACAATACATTTAATCATGTGTTTATTAAAATAATTCAAAACTGTATAACATTGCAGTTGTGAACAAAAACCAAGCTAAGCTTATTGGCAGTAGTACTTTCCAACCCAGTACCATTAGCCTGTCGTACCGGTATCGTGGTAAGCACGCTCTTACAAAAATAAACAAAAATAACCAAATAAGCGTTTTTAACGCTAACCAAATTGGTCCTGGAATAATATAAAAAATATATATGTTAAATGGCGGCAGCCACCCACCTAGAAAAAAAATTGTTACAAGAGTGCTCATTAAAATCATAGCGCCGTATTCGGCTAAAAAAAATAAGCTAAATCCTGATGAACTGTATTCTGTAAAATAACCCGCCACTAATTCTGCCTCCGCCTCAGGAAGGTCAAATGGTGCTCTATTTGTTTCGGCTAAACAAGCTATGAAAAACATAATTAGAGCTGGCCAGTGAGCCAGGGCAAACCAGCACTGTTCTTGTGCTAAAACAATTTCAGTTAAGTTTAAACTTCCAACAGTCACTATAACTGTCAACAATATTAATCCTATACTGACTTCATAACTAATCATCTGAGCCGCTGATCTCAAGCTGCCTAGAAAGGCATACTTTGAGTTAGAACTCCAGCCACTGGTAATTATCCCGTATACTCCTAGAGAGCTTATCGCAAAAATATACAAAATACCTATATTAAAGTCTGCAATAGCCATGCTATAGCCAAAAGGAATCCCTGCCCAAGCAATTGTGCTGCATATAAAGCTTAATATTGGGGCAGTTAAAAAAATCAGTAGATTAGCATTGGTGGGAATTAGAGGCTCTTTAACAATAAGTTTGAGACCATCGGCAATTGGCTGAAGTAACCCTATAAATCCTACAACGTTAGGCCCTTTACGTCTTTGGCATGCCGCCATTACTTTGCGTTCTGACAAAGTTAAAAATGCAGTGGCTAATAATCCAACGATCATAACAGCTATTACTTTTATTGTAACAATAAGCATTTTAAAAATGTATAATTAATGTGGCCTCATTTATCCAAAAGGCCTTTTTTTTTTGTAAACTATTTAATTTTTATTTATTCAAGCAATCCGTACAATTTGATTTACATTTCTTGCAGCTTAATATTTACCCAATCAACGTAATCTTGTTCGCGAACAGCTTCTAGCGCAATTGGCATCATTCCGTGGCTTGACCCACATAGCTCCGAGCACTGCCCATAAAAAACGCCTTGTCGTTTTATAAACAGCATTGTCTGGTTTAGTCTACCAGGAATCGCGTCAAGTTTAACACCTAAACTTGGAACAGCAAAACTATGAATCACGTCACCTCCACTTGTAAGCAATCTTATGTGTTTATTTACGGGTAAAACTAGACGGTTATCAACATCTAGTAAACGTAGCTGGCCTTGTTCCAAATCGTCATCTTGCAATACATTGCTGTCAAATGTAATACCGTTTGTCACTAAGCCATCATGTACTTCGTAATCACCATACTCATAGCTCCAGTACCACTGTCGCCCAATTGCCTTTATTGTTAAGCTAGGTTCAATTACTTCATCCAGGCTATACAACAAAGTAAAACTTGGTATTGCGATTACACATAGGATTAACGCAGGAACAGTAGTCCAAATGATTTCAATTAGGCTATGGTGGTGAACTTTATAACTAATGTCTGAGCTATTGGCGCTAAATTTATATAGTATAGCACACATCATATACAGAACAAAACCCGCAACAAATAGCATAATTGCCCAAATATCAGAGTGTAAAGCAATAAGGCCCTCCATTAAAGGACTCGCCGGTTCTTGAAAACCAAAACGATCAAACATGGCACTAGTTGCGCTCAGCGGAGCATCACAAAAACTAATAGCGCATGTGTTTAAAAATGTGATTAATATACAATAATACAATGAAAGGTTTTTCATAATAAAATTTATTATTAGTCGGCTATTTATTTCTATTAAATTTATTTATCCAAAACAAACAATATAAATAGCTCTCAATTGCAGTATTACGCAGTCTAGGATTCGAACCTTTGCAAAACCATTGTTTCTATAACAATTTTTAACTGCTGATTTATGTTTATGTTGGGCTTCAAAATTTAAACGTGTGTGCCTAATATTTGTAAACGCATACTTCGTAAGGGGTAAAAACAGATCTTTTTAAACACGGGGAAAAGCTCAACTGGTTGAGAGCGAGCGGGGGTGCGTTTGTTTAAATAATCAATAAGCATGTAACCATTAGTACAAAGATTCTAAAATCTATAAATAATACTATGTTAGTAAAACACAGCATAGTTAACCCACACATAGCAGCAATAATCATTATTGTAGCATAGTGATAGATTAAACCAGACTGAGTAGCGCCTAATTTAATATATATGCTTTTTAGAAATTTCGGCAATCCAAGTCCAAACATAGGTAATAGCTCAAGCAACCCTTTATCGAATATTTTTACAAAGTCGTACCCTATTTTATACGCGTTATACGCCACTAGTTCATTTAATATTTTATCATAAAACCAACGTTGGTTTAAAAATAAATAAACTTTGCTCAAATGGTTCGACGCTATTAGATAAGCCCCAGAAACCCAAGTTATACTAAATAAATAAGCAATTAATGCGCCCGATATAGTTAATATTAAAGGAAGATTTTTGACAAATTGAGGCAAGAATTCCGCCTCTATCATAATACCATTGTTAGGTTTTATAAAAATTGAGTTATTCCAAAAGTCACTGCCAAGCCCTATAAACATAGGTTTAAAAAACCAACCTGCATAAATAGAACCAACTGCTAGTATAAGTAATACTATACCCATAACCCAGTCGGCATCGTGGGCTTTGGCGTATTGTTTATATATATTTGTGTACTTGTTCTTATATTCAAGGTTATTTTTTCCTTTGTAGCCATAGCGGCTATTGGTTTCCGAAAGTTGGTTAATATTAGTATGAAAACATAAGAATAACAGTCTAAAACTGTAATATGATGTAGTAAATACACTAAAACAAGTTAACAAATAACTAAAATGAGCCGCTACACTATAGCGCGCATAAGCTAGTTCTAATATAACATCTTTTGAATAAAATCCGGTTAAAAAGGGCGTCCCTACTAGGGCTAACGTACCAATAAGCAGAGCCGTATAACTAAATATAAGAATTTGTTGCAGTCCAGCAAACTTTCGCACATCTTGTTCATTTGCCAAAGCGTGAATAACTGCACCAGCAGTTAAAAAAAGTAAAGCTTTAAAAAATGCGTGATTGAACAAATGAAAAATTCCTACGTTGTAATTTGAAAGACCACAAATTGTAACCATATAACCTAGTTGACTACACGTACTGTAAGCTATAATAGACTTAAAATCATTTTGGACTAATCCGATAGTCCCTGCAAAAATTGTTGTGATTGCTCCAATTACAGCTATTATAACTGTTGCATAGGGGGCAAACTCTAACAATGGGCTAGTTCTGGCTAATAAAAACACGCCGGCAGTTACCATTGTTGCGGCGTGTAATAAAGCGCTAACAGGTGTTGGAGCATTCATGGCGTTGGGCAGCCACGCGTGCAAACCAAACTGCCCAGATTTACCCATTGCACCTATAAATAATAAAATGCAAGAAAAATCTAGTAATGACCATTGGGTACTCGTATACCCTGCTATTTGTAAAGCTGCAAGACTATAAAAATCTGCAACGCAAGTAAATAATGCTTGATAACAAGTTGTTTTGTAACAGAAAAACAAGCAGATTATTCCTAGCGCCAAGGCAATATCTCCTACTCTATTCAATAACATTGCTTGAATAGCAGCTTTACTCGCCTGAAGGCGAGTAAACCAAAAACTAATTAGTAAAAAGGAGGCTAAACCAACACCTTCCCAGCCCACAAACAATTGTATATAGTTATCAGCTGTTACTAGCATTAACATTGCCACAGTAAACAACTTTAAATAGCTTATAAATCTTATAAAATGGGGGTCTTCAATCATATAAGAGCAACTATAGAGTACCACTAAACAGCTAATTAATGTTACAACAACGCACATTACTGCGGTTAAAGTATCAAATAAAAAACCCCAGTTGGCATCAAACAGGCCGCTATGAAAATAACTTGCATAAGTTATTTGGCATGGGCAACGACAAAGCGCGACTTCATAAAAAATTGTAAAGCTTATCAGTGCTGAACAAACCGCGCTTAGCAAACTTAAAACAATTGTTCCTCGAGGACCGATAAAGCGTCCAAATAGACCTATGCAAACAAAAGTGATTAAAGGTAAAGTCAATAAAGCTAGATACATTGTCAATATGTTTTATAAATTTTTATTTGATAGACTTAATTTAAGGTTATGAAAAGAATGACTCTGTTTTAACTTTACATAACTAGGCTGGCAGGATTCGAACCAACACCAAAGGTGATATTACCATTAAATTACAGCCTACTTTGTACATATGTTGTAATTTATCCTTGTTTTCCGGCTTTATATAAAAACAATCATATATAGTTCGTAGATCAATATAATCTTTATTAAGAAATTGCTCCATGACAAACTGACATACAAGTCCATCAAGATAATATATGTAATTAGCTACAAAAGCATTTATTGTTTTTCTTTTTGATTGTAAAGGGATTCCTTCAAAGTTTCTTTTTTGCTAGACAATTTTTGCCGTGCTGCCTTTAACAGGAATCGAACCTGAAACTATTTTATATAAAACAAAATAGCTTACCAAAATAAAGGGAAGCTAAAAAACACCCTTGCGTCTAAGCAGACAGGATGTAAAAATTTTAATATTATAAAATTTTTACATCCCATCTTATAAGCACCATAATATTATCGTGATTTTTTTCATGCAAATCCCAAACAAGTAATATAAATACGTGGACAAGGTAGTATAGAAAAATTAGTAGCGAAAGTATTTTTGAAGGCAAAAAAATAAAGTAATATTAATGTTAGCAAGAGCGTCACAAAATTTGTAATAAAGACACAACTTATTTTATAATATCTGTTGTGCATAATACATTTGAACAGCAAATAAGCATAGAATAAAAGGTACATATGCTATAATATTGTTTATATATTATTATTATTTATATATTAAAGTTATTGTAATAGCAAGAACTATTGCAACTGTTAAGTTAATAGTAATTCAAAGAATTTGAAAATAGCATACGGAAATTTAAATTTTACCTGTGTAAAAAACAGTACCCAGTTGATTCCTGGTAATAGCATGGAAAGTAAAATGCAAATTGTTAATAGTGTAGGTGTAATAAATGCAGGCTTGCCAGGATGCCGCAGGCCGCTTCCCTTTTGAGAGGGCGCGTCACACTGGCAGCATAGAAGTAAATTTTCACTCACCCTGCCCCTTTACAGTATAACGAGTCTTTACACGAGTATTTGCTTTTTTTAGAGCAAAGTGCACAAAACTTTATCTTTAGTCGATTAATATTAATATATAGCTTTACTAAGCAGTCAATTTAACACAACTGTAGCAAAAAATGTAGACACTAAAAGTCAAAAATGGTTGTTTATTTTAAGTACTTCAATATTTTTCTCTATATATGGGAATTTAACAGTAAATGCCTACACAGGGTGGTTAGAAAATTGTAAAAATTAGCATTGTCTTGATTAATCGGCAAAACTCGAGAACCCGAATATTAGTAAATAAAATGTTATTTATTATCCAAAAATAAAGCAGAGCTTTTTATTAAATTAACCATTGCTTTATTAATTGAAAAGCGTACTTTTTGCAGTTTATTTATCTGCGCAATTGACTGTTTTACGTATAGCCTATGATTAAGCATTTGAAAAGACTTGTCTTGCCGTCTAAATATTTTTGATATGAGATATTAGTGAACTCACTTAAAATAAATCTAAATCCGCCATGTTCAGCTCTAAATCCATTTTAACCCAATTTTCTGGATTATACATAACAGCATAGGCAAAGCTAGCTTTTTAGGAAATATAAGTAAATTATTTCCAAACCAAACTGTGTACTTGTTGTACACAATTTTGCTTTACCGCCTATTCACTAAATTTACACTCTGCGGGAATCGAACCCGCGTTTATACTGTGAAAAAGTATTGTCCTGGTCCACTAGACGAAGAGTGCTTATAAAAAAAATAAATGTCATGTGAATTTAATTTTTTTTAAACTTCTTTTAAACACGCAGTCAACCACCATACTCATGCGCTATACTTACTGATTTAATCCTGTTTAGCCCATATAATTATTTATATTAAACAACAGGTTTTTGTCTTTGATTGCTAGCTGAGTATAACACGTTAGTAAAAAGCGAAGCTCTTAAAGTCTTAAACAAAATAGACTGGTTATGCCGGATACGCTTTGTAAAAGCAATGTCTGATCAATTGCATTTTGGCTTATAGGGGGGGGGGGGGGCTAGATTGGAAGGATTCGAACCTTCTTTATTCCGACCAAAACGGAATGTTTTACCGTTAAACTACAATCTAAAGAATTTTTACATTTTATTAAACTATTTATTCGTCTAGCAAGGATATGATAAAGCGGTTTAAATAAGCGTTCTACTAGAATTGAACTAGTATTATAAGTTTCGAAGACTTATGTTTTATCCTTTAAACTAAGAACGCGTTATTATTCATGAAATCATTTTTGCATTCTATGCTTGCTATTATATAAACAAAATACTGAAATTATTTGTATAACAGGTTATTTTATTTTTTTATTATTATTACAAAAGCGGACATAGAATAACGATTTTAAATGAATAAACACTTGGGTATTCAAATTTTTATGTAGTTTATGCTAAAATTGTTGCTACAACATTAACATATTGCACGCTATGGAAGCATGCTGTGTTATTCAATTAGCTTATTATACTTAAGCCAATAGAAGTTTTTTTACAGAGTTTTTGAAAAATTTCGTCTAACTGAGGTTTTGTAATGCCACTAAATTCAAAAAGTAACTGACCCGGACGAACTCTGGCTACCCAGTGGCTAATTGAGCCCTTTCCTTTTCCCATACGCGTCTCTGCGGGGCGTGCGCTTACGGGACAGTCACAGCAGATTCGTGTCCATACTCGCCCCTTCTTTTTTAAGGTCTTTGCAATATCTAGCTTGATTGTCTCTACATATGCGGCACTTATTGTTGCATGTTGAACACTATAGATTCCATATAATCCAAATAGCAGCCTTTTACTACTAACTGAACAGTTCATTTGCGTTTTAAAATACACATGGTTTGAGTAGACCGGCCAGGGTATATCATTTGGTTTTTGTTTTGAGTAAAAAACGTCATTTGATCGCTTTAGTAATCCTTGAAAGTTTTCACCACGATCAAGCAGGTAGGGATTAATTACGTTATTAAAGTTACGTTGCTTCTTTTGCCTTTGCAAAAGCAAAGGTAAAAGTTCACGATTTATAAGCACTAAGTCTAACAATTTTGAAGTGGTCGCATAGTTTAATGAGCTTAAAAAAACGGCGTTTGTATTTTTTCCAAGCTGCCGTAATTGCCGTTCACGGTATATAAGTTTGCGTGTTTTTGTTTTTTTTCTAAAATACAGCTTAAACGCTAATTTTTTTGGTATTGTTGCCATCTGTTTATTCTTTTTTAATCCTTAAGCGAAATTAAAAACTAAAGTTGTCTAGGGATTATTCGCGGCGCGGCGCGGCGCGGCGCGGATTTGATTTCTCGCGGATTTGATTTGATTTGATTTCCCATCAAAGCTATATAACCCACTGACTTGTTTTTATTTCGATTATGATTATATTGTCTATTTTGATTCTATTACGCGAATAATCCGCCAGTTATTTTTTTATAATTAAGGCAGTATTATTTTTCAACAGCATTTGAAAGTTTGCATGAAGTACAGCTTGACGGCTATTGGCTAAACAATGTTTAAACTGATTTCGCCATATTAGGGTGCATATTTGGGTTTCTAGTATTGCAATTAAATCAGGTGTTGATCTTGCACTGATGTTCCTACTAATAAAGCAATATGGTATTGTAGTTGTATTTTTTCCTTTGTAACCAAGGGCTTTTGTTAAAGCTAACGTAATAAAATTTTTTAGTTTATTTCTGCTTAAATAGTGAAATGTTTTACTTAATTTTCCGAGTTGGTTGGAAATCAAAATATGATGGCTATGACTATGCTTTCGTCGATTATACAAGGGATAGAGCCGATTATTTTCTATTCTTATTCTGTTATATAACACCTGTTTAAAGCCCGTTGTACTTGTAGAGCCTTTTAACAAACTAAATAGAATTAATTTTACTAAAGCATTGTTAGCGGTTAACAATTTATTTAGAAAACCATTAAACTTTATCAGCTTTGTTTTTTTTAGCAAAGACTCTGTTGTATTAGAGAGCAAAGGCAGCTGTTTAGAATTGTCTACTGCTACTTTACTAACCTTAAGGTTATTCAAATGATTTATTATTTTAGTGTTGTTTAATTTTTTACTATTTGAAGTCATTGAGCTGGTAATTTATTATACGTATATCTGCTCACCTGAGGCATAAACTTTATCATAAATGGGCCTATTACCACAACAAATCTGTTGTAAGTAAAAAGAAAGTAATACTAGCTTATGTATAAAATATATGACTATTCAAGTTTAGATAATCATAAGTTTATAAATATAGTTTGATAATTAATAATTGTAAAACGTTTTTCTATAAAACGCGGATTTATGCGCGGATTTATGCTACATGTTTAGCGTTTTTTAAGATTGGCTATTTTTGCTCGCTTTTTTGTTAAAGCAAACGCTCCAAATTTAAAGCCTACATGATGTTCGGTTATTTTGATAGGTACTGCCCTTAAACCATTGAAAATATAGATTGTTTGGCCAATTAATCGTGGAGTTATTGTCGCCATTCGCTGGTATACTATAGTGCGATTAATAACTCTGTCACAATTTTGTAAATTTAAAATAATATGTGGAATTTTCCAAGAAGATCGAGACATTTATATTTATATTGAATTATAAAAAGAAAAAAAATAATTATCCGATTGCCTTTTATTTAAAGCCAATTGCGCTGCCACTTAATTCGTTTACGAAACAAATCTTGACAAAAACAGATTAGTGTTGATATTATATATAAGTATTATCACTTTTATATAATCGTAGTAAAGCTTTTTAATTAATTGGCTTGATTTACAATCGCCTTTTTGCGGGCGGTTTTGTGCCATTATGAGCAACACTGGTGCAATCTTTTAATAAAAGCACAGTAAAATGTTGATTAAATAAGTTTAAAATAAAGCGCTTAGAAGAAATAGTACCTTTACAATGTAGTACCAAGTACTTCAAGCCAAGACCAAAAATTTTTTCTATTACAGCGTTATACACCATTCGTTGTGTATATCTAGTTTTTCGTCGGCTATTGGAACTAACACTTGCAGACATACGACCTCCGCTGATAGACCACAATGTTTTTTTTTGACCAAATAAAGTCGAAATTACACAGTGCAGATTATTTTTCGTCTTATTCACATGTATTAAACAAAACTGGCTCGGCTGCAAATCTTTTAATTGTTTTAAAGAGTTTATACTATATTGTTGTTTTTTTGTTAACATTTGTTTTCAATAAATATTTATTTTGTAGAATATGATATTTTTTGTTGCTTTGTTTTTGCATAATTAAACATTACGAAATATTTAAGCTCACAAATATGCCACTGGCCATTTTAGTACTTCGTTGGTAAATCAAGGTTTAAAAATCTTCGTAATGCTTATAAACTTTGTTCACATATTATAACGTTATAACACTATAACAACTTGCTATTCTAGTAAAGTGGATTTTGATTTTAATATACAAGATCAATTTTAAAAGTGACTTACACTTACCAGAGTTTGCTATAAAGTGCTTATTTGTGCTTTGTTTTATATGTATGTCTTTAGGCCCAGTCAAGTGCTCCTTTTGACCATTCATAAAAAAAACCAACTGTTAAAATTATTAGAAAACTGATTCCAACCCAGTATCCCATTGCGCCAATGTCCGCAAGTGCAATACTGAATGGAAAACAAAACAAGATTTCTAGATCCATTATAAGAAATAACAAAGCAACAAGATAAAATCTAACATCAAATTTAGACCTAGCGTCATCAAATGGGTCAAAGCCGCATTCGTATTGCGCAGTTTTTTCACTATTCAGTCTCCGGAATGCTACAAGAAAAGCCGCCCCACTGAAAATAATAGCGAACCCAGCGGCAACAATAAGATAAATTAGTATTGCTAAATAATCAAACATAATAAACTTTAATAAAATTTAAATAATTACTAATTACTTTGGATATAGTTTACCATATCTGTAATATACTCTTGCATACTGGATTCTGCATCAGAATCGAAATCTTTTGTGGCAGCAATTGTTTCAACAAACGGCCAGCTATAAGTAGTTAAATCATTGACTACCAATATCATAAACTGGTTTATTTGATCTAGACTTAGTATGTCTAAGTAACCTTTTGATCCCGCATATAACATTACTACCTGAATTGGTGTCGAAGTTGTTGCAAATTGATCTTGCTTTAGTATTTGAGTTAGTCGTTCACCACGCTCCAATACTTTTTTTGTACTTGCATCAAGATCACTTGCAAATTGTGCAAATGCCGCGTTTTCACGATATTGAGCTAGTAATAGCTTTAGTTGCCCAGCAACCCTTTTCATTGCTTTTATTTGAGCAGCCGATCCTACCCGACTTACGCTAAGGCCTACGTTAATAGCTGGGCGAATTCCTTTAAAAAATAAGTCCGCCTCAAGTGCGCATTGACCATCAGTAATAGAAATTACATTGGTTGGAATATAGGCACTTAAATCTCCAGCTTGTGTTTCAATAATTGGTAATGCAGTTAGACTGTATCCTTTGCCCATATTCGCAGCTCTTTCAAGTAGTCTACTATGGCAATAAAACACATCTCCGGGGTAGGCTTCCCGCCCAGGTGGTCGACGTAATAGCAGACTTAATTGGCGGTATGCCACGGCCTGCTTGCTTAAATCGTCATAAATAATCACTGTGGGTTCACCAATATCTCTAAAATATTCTGCAATCGTACATCCCGCGTAAGGCGCTAAAAACTGCAGTGGTGCTGAATCTGATGCCGTTGCCGCAATAATTACCGTCCAAGGCATTGCATTAACCTCTTCCAATTTTTTTGCAAGTTGAGCTACGCTAGAGCGCTTTTGTCCAATTGCTACATATACACAAGTACTTCCAGCTTTCTCCGCACCAATACAGCTGCTTACTGTTTTTGAACTAACATAGTCAGCCTCCAATTGACGTAGTGTTGTTTGGTGAATTATTGTGTCTACGGCAATTGCCGTTTTACCAGTTTGCCGATCACCAATTATCAACTCTCGTTGCAACCTTTATATATAAAAGGTACGGATCATATATTTAACCTAATATAATTTTTTTTAAACTAAAACCACCATTGAGTACAAAATTTCTGCCATACCAAAAATTCACCTGTCGTAGGGTTTGACAAATGATATTTTTTTTCTTTTATTTCAAAGTATTTGGCTAACAACAGCATCCGTTTTTGTTTTGAACTTCGTAAACAACATTTGTTAATATACATCTGCCAGCGTAAGCAATGTTCACGATTGCTACAATACCAGTAATAGACCACACGGGGATTACGTGTTAATTTGTTCGCCCCCTGCTCAACGATACTACCAAAACCCAAAGCTTGTTGAATTTCTACTAAGTAGTCTTTAAACGAGCTGGTGATTTTTATAGTTAGTTGGTTATAACCTTTGCTATGTGTTAAACGGGTTCTTTTGCCCTGTACCCCTGGTAAAATACTGTGATTGGCTGATGCTTTGCTTACACTAATTAAAATCGAGCCATCAGCATCAAAAAGCCCGGCAATATAACAACAATTGTCGGTTAAAGGTTGCGCTGGTATAGCATGTATTCCAAAATGCTGGCATAACATAATAAATTGAGGCCAGCGCTTTGGATTTCGAATATGGCCGTTCACACGATGCAATAAATTAATTATCAGATCTTTTTTATGTATTCGCAGCCGAATTGCTTCAGCTCCTGCTCTTGATTTTACTTGGCCGCCAATCTCAGCTTGTATGCTCAATAGCATACGTTGGTCTTCTACGCCGGTTGTTAACTCAAATTGAGCTGAACCTGCTTTAGAAATATAAAAATAACCGTCGCCATCAATTACTCCTGCAAGCCAAGTGTTCCATTGTTGTGTCTCAATATCAGATTTTTTTATCATAAATTATAGGATAAATTATAGGATAAATTATAGGATAAATTATAGGATAAATTATAGGATAAATTATAGGATAAATTATAGGATAAATTATAGGATAAATTATAGGATAAATTATAGGATAAATTATAGGATAAATTATGGATAAATTATAGGATAAATTATAGGATAAATTATAGGATAGTTTGTTAATTATTTTATTATAATTATAGGTTAATAAGCGTATGATCTCTGAGGATCCTACTAATATAATAATTTTAAATTTGGTTTCCTGCGAATTGCCCTGTATTAAATATGGTTTTACTCTGATTGGCTTTGTTATTAGTATAAACTATAAACAGTAGACTGATTACCAGGCCTATTTAACTTTTGCTTTTTATTATAATAATAGTACTATAATACAGCTGGGGGTCCTCGCATATAGCTTATTTCTAGTTGCGTTTTACAACACATCCGGGCCAACTTGACCATTACCAATTGGGACTAAACTATCCACAGCTCGAATTCCGGTGGCCATTGGAGAGTCAATTCTCGCACGTAGCTGAATACCTGGAGCTTTTCGCTCGATTAGTTCTTGTTTTGTCGCAGGTAAAGCGCCTTTGTTATCTAAAGGTTGACCTAAAGGATCAAGGACTCGTCCGCGTAAAAACAATCCTGCCGGGACTGAAATAATACTTTTTGTACGGCGAGAAAAGTCTCCTTCTTTAAGTGCAGCGTCATTACCAAATAAAACGGCTCCGACAAATTGCTTTTCAAGATTTAAAGCCATACCTCGAATCACTTCTCCGGATTTTGGTAAAAACTCTAATAGCTCACCTGCTTGAACACCATCTAATCCGTATACTCGTGCAATCCCATCAGCAATACTGTCAATTCTACCGCATTCAACATATTCAAACTTTAATTTCTTAAATCGCCGTAATAGTGTTTTTAATCCTGACGGAACAGCTTTTCGTTTTTTAGTAGCCGGATTTTGTCTTAGTTTTTTTTTTAACGTATTTGTCATAAATCAGTATATTTATCTGCTTTTAATATATGCGTATATGCTTTTAACATATATCAGTTAAATCTAAAATTTGTAGAATTATGATTAAAACAATTGTGTATACTTATTTTCTAAAAAATGATTTTTCTTTTTCTTAGCGTAGAATTAAATTAAAGTTACATAAAATGTACTTTACTTAATGAAAGTCTTGAATAAATTATTATAATTGAATTTAGTATAAATAATTTTATTACTTTATATTTTTATGAGCAGCAGTAGATTCGAACTACTGGCCAAGCGTTCATGAGACGCTCGCTCTACCATCTGAGCTAGCTGCTCTACTGATTTCAAAACTGAATCATATAATAACCAATATAATTTAGTTTCACATGTTATAGCACATTAAGGCGTAAGCTACGCTTGTATGACTGGTATCCAAAATTAAACTAGGGTAAACTCCGATTAGTATACTCAGTATACAAAATGGTATTAAAGCGGCAAACTCACGGCGATTTAAGTCACTATATTTTTGAATGTATACTAGCTTTGTATTTCCAAAACAAATTCGACAGTATAGTAGAAGCGCATATGCTCCGGTTAATACCATTGATGAGGCCGCTAAAATAGCTACTAGCTTATTTACTAAAAATACGCTTGTAAAAATCAGCATTTCTGCGGCAAACGTAGGGCTTAATACAGGTAAACTTATATTTGCCATTGTCAATACTAACAACAAAGTAGACAATAGAGGCATCGCTTGTGCAAGCCCCGAGAAGTAGTAAACTACCCGGGTTTTATAGCGATCATAAAGTATACCAATACATAAAAATAACCCTGGGCTTACAACGCCATGGCCAATCATCATTAGCAAACTTCCTTCTAAACCTGCAATATTAAATGCAAACATTCCTAATAAACAGCACCCCATATGAGCTACAGAGCTATACGCAACAATCTTCTTTACATCAATTTGACGTAAAGTAATTAAGCTTACATAAATAATACCAATTAAACATATAACATAAACCATTGGACTAAAGTAAATACACGCTAAAGGGAATAAACTGATACTCCAGCGAAAAAATCCGTAGGTTCCAAGTTTTAATAAAATTCCAGCTAGTATTATTGAGCCGCCTGTTGGAGCATTTGAGTGGGTTTCGGGTAACCAACCGTGCAAAGGAATTATGGGTGTTTTAACGCCAAAGCTAATAAACCACAACACAAATAGAATTATCTGTCGACTTGGGCTAAAATAAGACGTGTTTAAAATATGCCAGTCTGTTGATCCACATTGAAAATACACAATTAAAATGCCCACCAACATCGGCAACGACCCTATCAATGTGTAAATAAACATTTTATAAGCAGCTCGAATATTTCTTGGTTTAGAACCATAAATACCAACCAATAAAAACATAGGAATTAGTACAGCCTCAAAAAATAAATAAAATACCAGCAGGTCTTGGGCCGAAAAAGCCACAATTAAAATAACCTGCATTATTAAAAATATTAAACAGTAAGTCTTTAAGTATTCGGGGCCCTTAATTTCCAAGCTTGCAGGAATTTGCCAACCAATTAAAATGCATATTAAAGTTAAAAAAGTGGTCAATAAAATTAACCACAAGTTTATACCGTCTATACCAAAACCAAAACTAAAGTTAAATAAATTTCCGATACCGCTGTACGTTTCCACATGGTATCTGAACTGAAAGTCCGCTGTAGTCGGGTCAAATAAAATCCAAATAATTAAACTTAATAAGAACGTAATTAATGAAGCAATTAAACTAATACTTCGAATTGTATTGACTCTCCAAGCGGGTAAAAAAATAATAGCCAATGCTGCTATAATAGGGACTAGCTTCAAACTAACCAATATATTGCTAGTCCCGTTACTAAAAATAAACTGAGTCAAAGACATATAGAAAAAATATAAAAAGGCGAATTTGTACATGATCTAGACAATTTCAAAATTGTACACCTTATAACAGAGTATATTATATATATAATACATAATTAAAAGTAATACATTCCTATAGTTGTCTAACCAATACAAATAATGAATGTATCATTTATTATTATAAACACATGTTTATAATAATAATAATATCAAATTTAAATGATCTAAAAAAGCTTATAGCATACGGAGTCTTTACTACCAAAAATGCTAGATTAATTTTAATTTATAACAAACCCATACGTTAACACCGATTACACCAAATCTTGTACGAACAAAGCTCTGACTATAATTTAAATTTTGACGTAGGGTGCTTAATGGTACTTTGCCTACACATTTACTGATTTGTTGAGCCATTGCTTTTTTTTGACTTCCCAAACGACCGGTAATAGTGACGCGTATTCCAAGAATTGGGCAAATACTTCCCATGGACCGAATAAGTATACGAATGTCGTTAATATACTGGTTTAAAACAGGTCGGGGGCTCTTTTTATCAGAATTACTCAACAATTGTATTATTTGATTTAATATCCAATTTGCACACATTAAATTACTTGCATAAAATAAATCCCATTTAATTTGTGTTGCTATACTATGTTTTTTTGATTGTATTATTTTATAAACCTCTTCTCTGTTACTTGACTTAACCATCAATGGTCCTTTATCAATTGGCGATATAGTTTTATATTTACTATACTTTGGGTATAACTTAGCTTTATTGTACAATTGTGGAACGTGGTTAAGTTTGCCAAAAAGGTTCTGTTGATACACATTATTTTGTTTTAAATTAAAAATAGCAGCAATTTTTAAACAATGTAACACAAATTGTGCAGTCTGCAATTTATAAAAACCTCCTGACTCTTGACGAAAGTGATGTTTAAACGCTGCTTGAATTATTTTTTTTTCAACATGTATTGTTTGTAGATTTGATAAGTCAAAAGCAAAATGGCTAGCTAATATATATGTCACTAGTGCAGGTTTTATCCTACTAAAAACGCTTGCGCTTCTTGGATTGTATACGTTTGTAAATGAGTATTGAATAAGTGAACTTTTTTTTTTTAAGCTTCGGTCTAGGGTTGGCATGTTTAAAAAACTTCTTTTGTGATGATTTATTACGCAATTACGGATCAAACACCTTATTTTATTTAAAAATATATAAAACAGATTGTATAGTTTGAGAGCCTAGCCTACTACGTATGATGATTCTGCTATATGCTTACTTAATTTTTTAATATGCATAATATTATATCAGGCTCATCATAGATAAACAATTGATTACTTATCTGAATTGTTATTAGTCTAGGAATAATTTGAAAAAAAAAGCAGTTTTTAATTCTCTGCCTTTACTGCTAGGATTGAATCGAACAATCATATTTAGCTCCGCAAACTAACGCTTTATCCATTAAGCTACAAGCAGTATTTTACTATGGTTTTAATTGTTTTAGAATTCAAGTAGGATAAAAAAAATTTTTTAAAATACAAAAAAAGTATATAAAATAAGATTAGCCTTTTTGCAATATAAAAGACATATATTATTTTATACAAACTAACCCTTTAATAAACTAATGTATTGTACGCTAACTGTACGTCTCACGCGATACCAAATAATTATAAGAGCTAAACCAATAGCGCTTTCAGCAGCAGCAACGCACAATATGTACAAGGCAAACATTACACCCACTAAATCTTCCATGGCGGCAGCAAAAGTAAGCATTAATAGATTGATAGATAGTAGTGTAAGCTCTACAGCCAATAAGATACTGATAACTAGTCGGCGATTAAAAAAAATACCTGTTAGTCCAATCCAAAAAACAATCAATCCGGTAACAATCAATTGGTTAAACGTATCTGATCCCGGGAATGTATTTGGCTGCCATAATAAGGATAATTCGCTCAAATCCGCTTCTATTACAGAAGGCATTAAATAATTCATTTTTTCAATAATCATTTTTAATTTAAAATCATTGTGCTTTAATATTAATATAGTACTAATAGATATGTATACATAAATACCGTTTTCGCACATAGCATTGGTATAATTTGTATTATATACAGAACAAAAAAAAGCCAGTCAATTAGAGCTATAATAAGTTTTTGGCGACTTTTATAACATTATGAGCAGCTTTAAATTTTTGTGCGTGTATTTTGTTTTTTAATTCAAATGGTACTGTGGTATTTACTCGTTTGAACCCGAGTTGATGCTGCTTTTTGGCGCCAGCTTTTTTAAAAACAACACATACACCACAATTTGAATAAAATTGGATTGTTGATCCATCTTTACGGTATGTCGGGGCCTTTACCTGAACTAATAGTAAGTCTTGCAAACTGTTTTTTTTTGTATTTACTATGCTAGCTTTAAGACCGGCTGATTTTTTATATTCTTGGCTATTTAAAACCGTAGGCTTTACGTTTGAAATACTTACCTTTACACAATGCCCTATTTTTGCAGCTTTTTTTGTATTTTTTTTGTTAAAATTTATGCACTGACCTTGCAAAAAATCGCTATTATCTTTAATTGAAATTTTAGTTTGTGTTTGTATCATTATTTATATTTAAAGTAATCACGTAATTATATTTATTTATTCAAGCAGCTTTTAAGCCTTTTATCAATTATTGAGCTTTAATGTAAATTAAAGTTTATACAAAGCTTGCTTAGTATGTTATTTGTTTAACTAATTATATTAATTCACTATCTAATTGTTCCAGTTTGAATTCTTCAAAAATTGCAATGGCCATTAGAATAGTATACTGATTTAATACGAAAACAAACAATACAAGGGTTATTCCTAGGATTGCTTGGAAAAACCGGAATTTTTGCTTATTAAACAAGCCGGGCTTAACATTTGAGTAGTAATGAATTATTATAAACACTGCCAAATATTCTAATTTTGTATACAATAATAGAGAATTTAAAGCAGTTTGATTTAACTGTATGCAATAAAAATAGTTTAAATACACTATAAATAAACACGACCACGTTTTTGCTTCATTCGAGCTAAGCGCTATAAAATGATCAGCGCTTAGCTGATAGTCGTAGGCTACAAATTGATCAGAACAGTGATTATCCATTTTGTCCCTATAAACTGACAAATCTTCATGCTGATGACAGTTAATAGCAGCACCTGATAATTGCTGCTCTGTTTGATGATTTTGTTTATAATTATGTTTAATATCACTATAGAAATTAAAGTCAACTGCTTGAACATTTGTAACAAACAGACCAGAAAAATATTCCAGCTGAAACCCCTGAGTAAAATATGAAAAACATTGCATTAAAATAAATACACAAGCAATATAAAAATTGCGATAACATATTTCGAGTAAAATAGTCGTCACCATAGACATTTCAAAGTTGATTATTATTACGGCTTTACACCAAACCTTATAAAACAATATAAGCAATATCATATTAATGCTTAGCTTGTTTTCATTAAGTAACCACAATAGTATAAATAGTACAAATAAGCAAATAAATATTTATACAGAGAAAAGTAGGATTTGAACCCACATATCCAGCTTGTAAAGCGGGCATGTTAGCCATTACATCATTTTCTTAGTAATAACACCGCTGATTAAATAAGACATATATCTGTTTGCTCTGCTTAAACCATAAATTTATAAAATAAAAATTAGCTTTAAGCAGCAATCTAACCTGCTATATGGAATTACTGCTTACTATATTACTAGCTAAGGATTAAAGCAAAAAACTAGCACTGCTTAGACAAAATCTAACTTAGTCCTTGGTGGCTAATCAGTGCATCAAAAACTGACTCATTTTTCTTTTTGTAAATAATTTACCTTTACAGGTACCTTTGAGGGATATAACTTGGATTTTCTTTTCGTCGGGATCGGGATCGGGAGGACGAAAAAACTCCTGCATAAAATAATCAATACTGTATGTGGCCTTTGAGTTTGAGGAGGGCCCCGAGCAGGGCAGCACCTACCTTACAAGAGCCAGAAAAAAGACATTTGGACGTGCTCCTTTACAGTCTGACGCTTTGCCTTTGCAAGCTGGTTTCGCTCGTTCTCTATTCAGTCCAAGTTAAGTACTAATCCAAAATTTACCTTTTCTCTGCTCACTTTGGAGATTCTTGGAAAAAAAACAAATTAAAAAAAAAATATTATACATCTATTTCACTACTACAGGGCTTGAACCTGTACTCTCGGCCTTATCAAGACCGCGCTTTAACCAATTAAGCTAAGCAGTGTGGTATAAAACGATTGTTGTGTTTATTTTCATAAAGTGAAAGACTTTTTTATATTGCCTCAAAGGCAGCTAAAGCCGGCTAAATATGCCCAACGATCAATGTGGGGAATTTGGCTAAAATTGTACACATGAAGTTTATGTGTTAGTTGATATTAATTGTTTATTTATTAATTGTTTATTTATATTAGTATTGCCTTATTTATTATTAGTTATACACAATTGGGAGACTAACTGCCCCAATAATATACAATAACGAATAAGATCAACCAGACAATGTCGACAAAATGCCAATACATTGCAGCAAGCTCAAATCCAAGATGGTGATCTGGCCGCATTTGGCCTAATTGAGAACGCATCAAGCAAACCATTAAAAAAATAGTTCCTACAATTACATGTGCCCCGTGTAAGCCAGTGAGCATATAAAAGCAGGAACCGTAAACAGAATCACTAATAGTGAAGCCTGCTGTAACGTACTCAAATCCCTGAAATCCTGTAAAAATCGCAGCTAATAAAACTGTTACAATTAAAGCATATTGGGTTTGTTTATTATTGCCAATAAGTATAGCATAATGAGCCCAAGTCACGCTAGCCCCACTGGTTAGTAGTATTAAAGTATTTAAAAACGGTATGCCAAAGGGGTCTAAAACCTCAATACCTCGAGGTGGCCAAACCCCTGCGATATCGATTGTTGGTGCTAATGAGCTGTGCCCAAAAGCCCAAAAAAAACCAAAAAACAGCATTATTTCTGACACAATAAATAAAATCATGCCATACATAATACCTTTTTGAACACTTTTAGTGTGGTGTCCTTGAAACACCGACTCGCGCAGTACATCTCGCCACCATACGATGGCAACGTAAACTAAGCTAATTAAACTTAAAAATGCTAAAAACCCTGCGTAATTATACTCATGAAACCACCCTACTAGACCTGTAGTAAAGCCCCATAATCCTATAGATGCAAATATTGGCCATGGGCTCGGATCGACTAAATGGAAACTGTGCTTTTGCATAATTTGATAATTTATTATTTGTTTTAGTGTTATGCAGATAAGTAAAATATTTTGTAATTTTTACTTATACGTATAAAGTTGATATAGTTAACATATATTGATTATTTAGTTGCCTAAATAACTTGGTATCGCTTTAAAGAGCGCACCTTTCAATTAGGATTTGAACCTAAATAAACGCTTTAGAAGAGCGTGGCTTTATCCCTTAAGCTATTGAAAGACGACTTTTTTGATTAGAAGCCCTATTCAAAGTAAGCACTTAACATAGCCCTTGAAGCATTAATTAGGCATAAATAAACGTTTTATGTTATTATTCAATACTTCTTCGGTCTTTGGCTTGAAAAATTATTTTATTAATATAACTAATAATAATCACTGCAAGCTGTTCTTAAATCTTGTAAAATAGGTATATCACTGTTCAGCGATATAGAATAAAAAAAATACAATTGTTAAGCTAAAATTACTTTAAGGCATACAAATATTATTTATTATGGAGTTGAGCAGAATCGAACTGCTATAGCTTGCTTGCAAAGCAAATATTTTACCATTAAATTACAACCCCGTATTATATAAAATTATCAAATCTGAACACTATACGAACTAATCTAATTTATAGCATACGCTTTGTTTTTCGGTATAGCAACCACTGTTAACTAAATTGACATTTAAATTGACGCAACAGACTAAAACGGCACATAATATAATCAAACTAGACAAGCAATGATTTTGTTTAACTTCTAGCTTAGACAAGCTTTTATTGTCTCCCCACATGCATAAATGTGGTTTCATATTTTTTAAAACAGCTTCATTGGGAGTATAAATTTGTGAAAATCATTTACTTGTTTTATATCGTGTATATCACAAACGAATAGTGTGGCGTTGTTTCCAAACTAGTAAGTTTACAGTATAACAGTTGGGAGTATAAAATTGAAATTTTTTACATAATTATAATATTAAAAATTTTGTCTCTTTTATAGGGGCCATCGCCATCGCCATCGCCATCGCCATCGCCATCGCCATCGCCATCGCCATCGCCATCGCCATCGCCATCGCCATCGCCATCGCCATCGCCATCGATGGGATATAATCATTGATTATTTGGAAAATCGAGATTTTCCAAATATAAATAAAATGCACAATCTGATCAAAGAAATTCCTGGAGAACTTTTGTTTGTAGATGATAAATTGTAAACGCATAAATCATCTTAGACGCGCCTTACGTTCGATTTACGCTCGTTAAGCGACGAAGCCTTTGGGGAGATTATACTTAGAGCTAATAAGTTTGCATTTTTGACAAAATATGAGCATATTCAAAAAACCCTGCAAAAGCAATAACAAATTTATCGTACAACCAGTTTCCCGGAAATTCAATGAAAAAATTGCGTTAAAAAATTCGTTAAAAATCCCTTTAAACAAAGGGACATTTTGTTCCCCTATAACATTTTGTTCCCCTATAACATTTTGTTCCCCTATAACATTTTGTTCCCCTATAACATTTTGTTCCCCTATAACATTTTGTTCCCCTATAACATTTTGTTCCCCTATTTTTGTTCCCCTATAACATTTTGTTCCCCTATAACATTTTGTTCCCCTATAAAAGGAAAGGTTCATCAATTGCTGTTCATTAGAGCTTTTCAACTTTTTGAATTTTTCTTTTGGGGACACACTATCACACTTTAAAAGGTAATAAATAAGATTGATTAATCGTATTAATTAAACTAATAGGTTAATTAATTTTTATGTATTATTCGTAATTACTGAATACAGTATTTAGACTCTTTACGAGCGCTCATTCTTGAGCAATGCTGTGTAATTACAAAAAACATAAAGTACAACGTTTAGACTCTTTACGAGCGTTCTTTATTGAGCAACGCTGTACAAAAACCAAAAACCGTAAGGTTAAACTTATGGATTTCATCTTAATGAGAATTAAGATATAACCATGGATGAGAACATGGATGGAGACCCTCAAACGCTAGCGCGAGGGGGAGCCTCTATCTCCTTTAAAGGTAATAAATAAGATTGATTAATCGTATTAATTAAACTAATAAGTTAATTAATACTTATATCAATAATAATCTATTATTATATAGTTATTCATAACTATATAATATTTGTATTTGGATCGATTTTTTATTTACTGCATTGTGCATTTATCGGTTGATCCACAAGGGTTTTGGATTAAATTACGTGAATTACTCATTTTGCTAAAAGAGTATTTTCAGGTACCGGGTCAAATATCGACTCAGTCTCCGGTGTCAACACAAAATGAAAAAATATCTTTCATAAACAGGATGGATATATTTATGCATTTTGTGTTTAATCAGTTAACCAATGGTGATAATTACAGATTCATATTCAATAGCATAATGAGCGGTGGTACGATAATATTTTCTGCAACGTGTAAAGCTATTGAATTCACGGTTAGTCATTGGCCATCTATGATCGGTCAAATAAAACTAAATGAACCAATCTTTTATTTGCGCCCTGTAGGACTTGAACCTACAATACCCCAATGGGTGACGAGTTAAAAGCTCGCTACATTACCAATTCTGTGCAAGGACGCCTTAACATACGTAGCTTAAAATTTAATTATGCTAATGTACGTTTGTTGTATTAAAAGTAATCTGTATTTTTTACGTATGCTTATATGTTGTTAGTAATTAAATTTGAATTTACAGTTCGATTATTGTATTCCTAGTGGCTTTGATTTAATTATTATTTCGAGTTAATAGATAATATTCTAAGCGTCCTAAAACAGGAACTAGCACAAAAAAATAAAAGAAGAAATACAATGTAGCCGTTTGTCCTATAAATATGTATGGTTGTTCTACCGGCTTTGAACCTGCCCAAGAAAGCACAAAACACGCACTTACAAATAGATAAAAGGCCTTACGGTGATATGGCCGAAAGTTCGATGATCTAATTGGACTTGTGGCAATAAAAGGAAGGGCTAATAGCGCAACAAAAACTAGCCCAATTGCTAAAACACCTCCTGTTTTATTTGGAATGCTTCGTAAAATACAATAAACAATTAAAAAATACCATTCTGGTACAATACTTAAAGGAGTTACTAAACTGTTAGCAGGTATATTGTTGTCAGGGTGTGCTAGTAAGTTTGGCGCAAACCATACTAAAACACTAAAAATTATTGCAAATAGTAGAAGGCCTACGCGATCTTTATAGACTAAGTAAGGGTAGAAGTTAATTTTATCTGCGCTTGCATTGATGCCTAGAGGATTATTTGACCCTTTATGATGCAGCGCCGCGATATGTACTATACTTGCCCCTGCAATTAAGAAAGGTAACAGATAATGCAACGAAAAAAATCGGTTTAATGTGGCATTGTTGACTGAGAAGCCACCCCAAAGCCATTGTACTAATTCTGTTCCTACAAAAGGCACTACTGAAAATAGACTAGTTATAACACTAATACCCCATAAGCTTTGTTGGCCAAAAGGTAAACTATAGCCCATAAATGCCGTTGCAACCATAAGCAACAAAATCACTACACCCACGCACCAAACTGCTTCTCTCGGAGCTTGATATGAGCCGTAGTAAAGGCTTCTTAACATGTGCACCATTGTTACTGTAAAAAACATGCTTGCACCGTTAGCATGCATATATCGTAGTATAAACCCACCTTGAACATCTCTCATAATATGTTCTACAGAGCTAAATGCTAAATTAACTTCAGGTGTATAGTGACACGCAAGAAAAACTCCTGTAGCTATTTGAATTATTAAACTAATTCCAGCTAAACTACCAAACCCCCAAAAGTAATTCAGATTTGAGGGTGTAGGGTATGCAATTAAATGATCGTTTATTACACTTAAAGCAGGTTGTTTTAATACACTTAAGTTTTTACGTACTCCGCTTGTACTTAAAGTTTTTGACTGTTCAATTATAAACATAGTAATGAATTTTATTTATGCATAAACCAGTAAATCAATGTTAGTAGATTCAAAGGCAAATTTAGCGATAAGTGGGACTTGAACTCACAATGTTTGATTACAAATCAAAAGTTTTACCATTAAACTATTACCGCTCTGCTTTTGTATTATATTATAATAATTATTGTACAATTGAATGATTTGAGCTTATTACTTATAAAGCATGTTAATAAACTCTCAATTGTGTGTTTCAAGCTTTTTTATATTGTTTGGCTAAAATATGATGCTTGTCCGACTGTTCATAAGCAATCAATGAATAACACGATTTACCAAGCTACCTAATTCTGAAAATATTTGAAATACGTATAATTTAAAATCTGTATCGTTTGTACTCTATCTAGCTGGGTTTCTAAATGCTGCAAGTACTTAAGCCTTGCCCTTTTATTCAATATATGTTTAAATAATTATCACCTATGTGTGGATTAATTGATATTTGTTGCTCAGCTTGTAATCTTTGTATGTTTTATAATTTTGAAAAATTTGATCTACTAATATTTTAACAATCATCAAATTTGCGCTAACGTAAAAAGGCTTATAAGATGGATATTTGCTTAAAATCCGAACGATAAGGAGAAGTTGTAAAACAATTATAGCGAGTACTACGCTAAAAGACAAAACAGAATAATCAAACCACTTGTCGATAAAATATATAAAGTTCATATGAATAATCATCGTGTAAGATTGCAGTAAAACAATCATTGTATGACTTTTACATTCGTTTGTAGGCAGAAAACGGTCGGTAAAATGCGATTACCTATTAAATCAAAGTTTATTTCTTTTACGATAAAGTGGTTAAAAGTAAAATATATAAGCCCCAGCAACGCTAAATGCGGGCTTAGGCTTAAAAAAAGTGTTTATGCTAGCGGCGTCGTTATGATGACTAGACAGATAAAAGCATATGTGCAGTATTGAACTAATTATATGACTTAGAAACATGTACTTCACTTGAAAATTGCCGACTACTCCGCCTGCTAATAATAAGAGATTAGATAACACAAATATTTTAAACTTAGTGGAATCCGTAGTTATTGCACATACTTGGATAAATTCGTACGAATGGATTAATATGTTTATTATCGACACTAGAATAGGTATGTTGATCAGTATTAATAAACTTGGATTTTTAGCATAATAGCGTGATAGTATAAAAGCTGCGCCATATGTTATAACAATTATTAGTAACGAAAATGTAGTGTTGTCCAATGTTTTACTTTTACGCGTAGGATTTAAAAAAAGTGTGAAATATTTATGAAATTGGCGGAATTGTTTTATTTTAATTTTTTTTTAGTTAAACTATCCTTTACAGGTGACTTTGAGGGCGAAAAACTATACTTAGCGATTACAACAATTAGTTAACGGGATGGTTTGTTTTTTTAGAGCAAAACAGAACTTTAACTAATTGTTGTAATCGCTAACATAGCTTAGTTTTAATCATCTGCAAAAAAGGATACATCCACTAAAACTGAAAATTTTTCTCTATAAGATGGACAGTTTTCAGTCTTTATATAGTTATTGTTTTTTTTTAAGCAAATATCCGTCCAATCAAGCTTTGACCACTGTTAATATAAACTCTTCTTATTTATATTCGCTTGGCATAATATATAATTAATATATTTATTCAATTTACCAGAACGTTTTTTGTTTTAGTTTATTTTAGTAACCTGTTTTTCTAGTTATCAGTTTGATTAAGATTAATTTAAAAAATTTTATGTTTAACCATAAAAAAATATTTTAAAAAATTTTTTTATAATAAAAAAAAAATTAGTACGCGGTAGCTGAGCTTATTACAAAGCTTACACCCCGCGCCTATTTACGCAAATGCGATTTTCTATAACCTTTACAATTGTTTCTTGCTTGATAGTTTTTCAGCAATTAACATTTCACGCTTAGCGTTGCAACCATGCTTTTTTCAAAACAATTGCTAAACCATTGGCGTGGAATTCCGGGTCCTTTCGTACAGTGGAATTCTAGTGCTTGGTTAAATAATATGGCTGTCTAGATAGAACCAAACCTGCCTTACGGCGGTTTAAAMTCACCTCACGTAGGTCATTATGCAAAGAACAGTTGCGCCCTTGGAACCTTGTTCAGCTCCAGGATGACCTGAGGCAACATCGAGGTGGCGAACCCTGGCGTCTATAAGAACTATAAGCCAGGACTACCCTGTTATCCCTGGAGTAACTTTGATTCGTTGATCTCACACCTTTCCACATAGCGTGTGAGGGTCACTATAGCAGACTTTCGTCTTTATTCGACTTGTCAGTCTTATAATCAGGCATGCTTATACTATTACGCTCTACATATTGTTTCCGACAATACTGAGCATACCTTTTGCTCTCTGGCGTTACCTTTTAGCCAGACCTCGCCCCAAGTAAACTGCCCACCTAACACTGTCTTCGATCTTTGTTAATTAAAGTGTTTTATATAAGGCTTACTTACATATACTGTCTTTTATTTGCATAACAGATGTTCTATGAAGCTGCTTATATAAATATCTTATAGATTAAAAAGTAATCTTATATAAAAGCGACCAATTTATTATCTAGCGGTTTTCCATTGTCGTTACCTCCCGCCTAACTGTAAGATAAAAAACCGATCGCAATGTTAGGTTACAGTAAAGCTTCACAGGGTCTTATCGTCTAAGACAGCCTAATCGGTATTTTAACCGATATTCTTATTTCACGGTTTTCGCTCGCGAGACAGCAACCAGGTTGTTACGTTATTCATGCAGGACACCAATTAAATGCCTAGGAATTTCGCTACTTTATGACCGTTATAGTTACGGCCGCTCGTCACCACATCTTGTTGATCGATCTTTTACAACAGATTACTTAAATTAGTGGCCGTTAGCAAACGTCACATCCTATACGTCTTGTTTCAAATTGGCAGGACGCTAAGTTTTTAGTAAACTGTCACCCAGTTTTCTTATCTGAGATCTAAAACACCACTTTTAGACCGCTGTTTTCGAAAGTACCAGCGCAATTTGCCGAGTTCCTTACGAGCGATTATAACCAAATCTTAGTAAAATCTACCAATCCACCAGAGTCAGTTTTAGTACGGTGCTTATAATACGCGTAAAACAAATATTATGCACGTAATGTCTTGCTACTGTTTCCTGCAACAGACCTATCAATAAGGTTTTGTTGGACACAGCAAGTACCCATCGTAACCTTTATAATACTTAGGGACCGTATTTTTAACTACATCTTTAATAGTTGTGTAGAAAACCCAGGATTTCCGATCATTGAGATACTGTTCTGAATTAATACAACTTTGTATTAATACAAGTAATTAATAATGTTATATTAGAAAAAAAGCAATTAATACAAAGCTGGATAAATTAAAACATCTCAATTTATATGTTACTCTAGCTGATATATTCACAACCAATATTTTCATTAAGTCTTACCGACATAATTTTGTCAACATGGTTCGTTTTGCTACTCTAACTGGCTTTATTGCTCTGTCCAGTTAGCTATAATTTCGGCATAGCGCTTAGTCCGGCTAAATTTTCGCAACAACTAAACTATAGTAGTGAGCTATTACGCTTTCTTTAAACGGTAGATGCTGCTAATCAAACGTCCTACTAATTTTTGTGAAGTTAATTACTTTCTCACTTAGCGCTATTTACGGGCCTTAATTAATAGTCTAGGCTGTTTCCTTCTTGTCAAATGCAGCTTGTCCCGCACTGACTGAGTACCTGGCAAAATGCTCCTAATTTGTGGTTTGCAACACCTCAGTAAAAGTTTCCTTCCCATCAGTTTTACAGCGCTCTACCTAGTTAGCATTTATTCTGCAGGCCCCCTTCCTAAAAAGGTTTCGCAAAAAACGAGATATTTCGAAGTTCGATTGGTATTTCGCCACTTAAATAAACTCATATGAATGCGTTGCAACGCATACCACTTCGGGCGTCCAACTACCTTCCGGCAACCTTCCCCCTGGTCTACCTAAGCTCACTTCGTTTCGCGTCTTGTGTTAGTTTTTTATGATTATTTTCATAATAAGCTTACTTTTAATAAATTAAGCCACTTATATTAATAGAACACACGATTAATAATATGCCTTAAACCAACACAAAGTCATCAGCTCATGATTCAAAAGGAACCTTTCTATTCAACATTATAGCTGCCAAACTGAAAGTCATTATAAGCAACCTGTTTCGGGACTTGTATTCAGAGAAGCAATGGCATTCTTGTTTCCTAATTCCTTTACAGTACTGATTCACTATCGATCTACATAGAGTATTTAGCCAACAGAGTGGTATCCGTCAATTATTTAGCAGTGTAAAACCACTAACTTGCCTATTTACTCCGATTTCAACTTTATATAAATAACGCGTATTATATAAAATAAAGTTGTCGCAATAAGTACTAATATGTGCGCAAATAAAGATTAATTGCAGCACTTTTTTTTTGTTTACAATCTACAAGACTATAACTTTCTCTGGTCCGGATTCCACTTAAGTTCGACTGTAAACAAAAATCATTTAAGCTTTTGCGCCTTCGTTCTGTACTACTAGCGCAATCCCGGTTGGTTTCTTTTCCTTCAATTAATAAAATCTTTTAGTTCATTGAGTTTTGGTGTATGCTGTTTTATACAGTGTTTCCACCTTAGAGAACGGACTTATCAGACGAATTCTATACCTATATGCAACATTCTAATAAACCAGTCAAATAGAAACTAATCTATATAAATAGATATTATAATATTTATAACTATAGGCAAGTATATAAAAGGGGCAGCCTTACACCATCCCTAGTACATGGACTTGCTCAACTCTCCAAGCCCTTTTCGCAGTAAAAGCGCTCTTCCTATGTAGTCAATCCTTCCTCAGGTTGCATCGATTATAAATCAACAAAATTGCTATATCTTGTATTGAATAGTATAAATAAATATAGTGTTATAAAACTAAATACAACAAAAAATAAATTCAACAAAATTACTGCAATTTTATAACTCAAGGGCGGCAAGACTTGAACTTGCAACCGACGCATTTGGAATGCGCTATTCTACCTGTTGAACTACACCCTTTTTATATGATACTATTTATGATACAAATATGCGCATTAATATAAATAAACCACTTAGGGGTAATCAGTAATGTTTCTATTAAAGTAGCTTAAAAAGCAACAGCAGTTCGCACACATTTGTGGCTATGGGCTATTGATTTGCTAGGCAGAGTCAAATTCGAAATGGGTTTGGTGCCTTATTTTTCGTCAATACAAAACAATATGTTTATTTTATTGATTTTTAAACACTTCAGATACGCTTAGTTTTATACTTATTATTTTTTACTGCATATGCATTTTTTTTTTAGCGGTAAGTGAGAATCGAACCCACATTACTTGATTGGAAGTCAAAAATTTTACCATTAAACTATTACCGCGTTAGTATGCTTATTTTATAGCACTCGTACTATTTAAGCTGTAGTCATATTATAATTGTTTATTATTTTTCTTACATAAATAACAATAATAATCTTTGTTATACAACAATGATTAGCTCTGTTATCACTATTTTGGCAGGATTTGAACTTATAATTCCAAATAGAGAAGCTTGATGATTTTCTACTTACAAAAGCAAAACAGGTCGCGCTTGCCAGGGCCAGGGCCAGGTGCGACGACAAAAAGTGCTCCAGTAGCTGCTGGACTTTGATAAAAATTGGACTCAAAAAATATACATAATTAAACAGTTTAACCTAGAATCCTAAAAATTATTTGTATAGCATAGATTAAATATTGTGCTTACTTGCTCATTGCTAGAGTTTTTTTCTAAAGATTTCACAACCTTCGCTTATCATTATCATCAACACCTGTAATATTCCTCACGCTTTTCTTTTAACCTCTAAGACTGTGCATATTACAGGTGTTTCAATAGTTCATAGCATAACTAGGTGAATACTTAGAGCAATTAAAACACATACCAGCCTAATTACATGGGTATAGTATGATGGGTTAATTAAGGTCGTGAAAGAGCTAAGAAATATTTTATCAATTCTAATTAATCTGTATCTGCTCACTTTGGAGACACCGCTTTTAAATACTTTAATCTAAACTAAACAGTAATTAGCGTTTAAAATTAGCATTTAATTGCAACAATCGCTTTGGAATTGGAAGGATTCGAACCTTCAATGAACAACTTCGCATGATTTACAATCATGTGCCAAACCATTAGGCTTCAATTCCAGCGTATACATAGAATTGTTTTATTGTGTTGCACAGCTATTTAAAATTGTAACTATTCAATGTAGTTTCAGAATAGTAGTTAAGTAGCCCTGTTATATTGTTTGTAAACTAGCTGGTTATATACCCTTTGTAGGTTTGTTTGAAATGTTAATGGATTAAACCATTGCAGGCTTAGGACTTGAACCTAAATCTCTAGGGCATGAGCCTAGCAAGTTACCGATTACTCTAACCTGCAAAATAAAAAGGCATGTTTTAATTACTATACTTCCTATAATCAACCAATTGGTTAAAAAAGTAAAAATGGCGCCAACCGCACCTTCCGGTACGATTACTGTGTTACGACTTATGCCCGGCTGCCGAATATACAATCAAATATAGGTATACAATCTACACTTTTCCTGTACACCCGTTAACCAGGCATTGACGGGCTATTAATAGCCGGAGATGAACAAATTTCACCGTTTCAATTCTTTAAAACGATTACTTATGATTCCTGCTTCATACATTCGAGTTGCAGAATGCAATCCGTTTAGATAAGGTTTACAGATTCGCACTTATTTGCATAATTGCTACTGTTTGGTTTATCAATTGTAACACGCGTATAGCCGCGATCATGAACTTCATGAGGATCTGTGATGATGCGCCCTTCCTCGAAAATTTCTTTCGCTGTGGTTTATAGGTACATCTCAAGCTTAACTGAAATTAGTTAATATAAATATGCGCGTTTCGCTCGTTTATGGAATTAACCCAACTTTACAAAAAACGAGCTGACCACGACCATGCAAAGCTATAATTATATACTTAGTTTTGTTTACAAACTAAGCTGTTGTAATTAATCAAGACCGCGTAAGGTTAGCGCGTAGCGACGAATTAAATCGCATGTTCCACCATATTGAATCTCCACGCATTAATTGTTTCAATTTTAAGCTTGCGCTCGTACTATTGAGGCGGGCTTTTTCCGCGTTTGCTTATTCAAGGCCAAAGGCCAAGACATAAAAGCCATCGTTGACTGAATGGACTACTACCGTATCTAATGGTATTTGATCCCCATCCCTTCGTTCCTAAGCTACTGTTTTGACCCAACTAATTGCCTTCGCAAGTGATATTCCTAAAAAATTATTCCCATTTTATCGGTGACTTTTCAATTCTATTAGTCGCTGTCAAACGAGTTGTTCTAGAGCCTACATAGTAGACAAAAGAGCACCGCCGAAGAACGCTTTACGCCCAATCATGATCTTTATTGCTCGAACGACTGGCCTAACCGAGACTTCTGGCACCAGCATTAGTCCGTTCTTCTCTCTAGGTACGCTCTAGTTATTCCCTAGCATTAAGGGTTTACAGAATTCTCCTTCATTCCCCTACCAGTTTGGTTCGCTCAAGCTTTCGCTCATTGGCAAATGTTTTGCGCTGCTGCAATCAAATGATCGGCTGTGCTTACTACACAGCTGGTACTGCTCTACCTCTCAATGCAGTTAACGATAATCGGCTACGATCTATCAGACAATACAACCTAATCGTCCATGAAAACCCTAAAGACACTTTGATTTTTTTTTGTATTTTAAACATAATTACTTTAGCTTATTCTCATGCATTCCTACCCTGTACGCGCAATGCTTTACAGCACTACACTAGCATGCGTCAATCCCAACTGTCGCAATAAAAGGGACGCACAATCAACGTCCTTACAATTGTTTATAGTTTTTAAAACCAACATTATTTTGTTGACTTACGCTTTTGGCAGGGTTCGAACCTGCGTCATCCAAGTTAACAGCTTGGCGCTCAACCACAGAGCTTCAAAAGCTTCTCAAGCAAGCTTAATTGTTGTTTTTATAATTAATAAATCGGTTTTCTCTGCCGCATGCCGCATGCCGCATGCCTCCACCAAATGTGTTTACGTTAGCTTTATGCGGAAGGTGAGAGACTCGAACTCCCGCGTTTTGAAAACACCCGTTTTCAAAACGGGCCCATTAGACCAACTCTGGCAACCTTCCATAATGTTTTGCAGTTTCGCATAAATGTCCTGCTTTCGTAAAAGTATTCATTGTTGAACGTATTTCACTAAGTTGTTTTATTTACTTTGTTATTCAATAAAATGAGGCTTTTTTTTAATAAGTATCCTTAAAAACCAATTTTTTTTAAACTGGTTTTTAAGAGTAACATGCAATTTTACCAAGCTACCCAGGATTATTCCCAGTTCTGACAAAATTTGAAATATATACAATTTTAGATTGTTATCATCTGTAATTCGATCTAACTGCTGTTCTAACTGTTTTAAATAGGTTACTAAAGGTTTTTTTTCAATAAGTTGCTCTACACGTTCTTAAATTCTATACAGGATATATTGCATTTTGAACAAAAATGCTTTTAATATACTGGTAGTTCTAAAGATTCACCTTTGAACAATAATAACTTTTGTTTGGTGCTAACGAATTGAGTTAGCATACTGTTTTTAACATTCATCTGTTTTTTGCATGTATTTTAATATTTAATTGTAAAAGGACATTCGTTCTTATTATTATTATTTAAACAAATCCTAAAAAATAAGCAAGCTGATCTACAACTATTGAATATAATTAGAAGCGTGTCAAATGTAATGTTACTCAATGAGGTGGAATTTAAAATGTTTTAAATACTTACGAAATTGGCGGAATTGTTATACTATCATTTTGGGTGTTGGAAGAATCGAACTGCCATAATTGACTTGTAAGGTCAAGGTTTTACCATTAAACTAAACACCCGGGTCCCAAAGGGGCATTCATATAATTAATTATTAATATTTTAAGTACTGGTTTACATTGCGAAAAGAATTAAAAACACTACCATTAATGTAAACAAAGCAATAGCTTCTGTTAGCGCAAAGCCTAAAATGCTATAACTAAACAGTTGTTTTGTTAAGCTCGGGTTTCTAGCTACTGCGGTAATTAAAGATCCAAATACAATACCGATTCCTGCTCCGCAACCGGCTAAGGCAATTGTTGCGCATCCTGCGCCAATAAGTTTTGCTGCTGTATCTTGCATATGAAATTAAATTTTAAAATTATTCTAATTATTCTTCCTATACGCGCTAGTTTTATTTTACTTGTATGATCAGAATAAACAAACAATAAAGAGCAGTTGGAAAGGCTCTGAGTAATTCTTTCAATCGAAAAACTAAACACTACTAACTAGACAACAATAAGTATATTTACGTGTTGTAACCTTTTTAGCACTAGATAAATCGAAATGCTTTTTTTGCTGCTCTGGGTATTTTATTTAAATTAGGATTTTATCATACTATAGTTTGGCTATTTATACGCTTTATAAATAGCCTAACTATAAAACGATTTAGTTAGTTGTGATTCTTCTTACAATATGGTCACATAATAGTTTTTTTAAACGTAGATTGTGTGCCAATTGCAGTGCTACTGTACTATTAAGCCATTTATTTGCTGACTCAGCGGCGCTAGCCTGGCTGGTATTGGCAAGCCAAGCTTGGTTAAGTAAATGGTTATATTGTAAAGTGGCGTTACTGGTTTCTATTAACCCAGATGGTTGTTTATAATGCTGACTTAATACCTCTAACAGCTGTGTACTATCTGAGTCACCACGTTGCTGTTGCGCAGTGTTTTTATAGCGTTCTGCTTGGCTAAGATTTAAACTATTTAATTTTTGACGAATTTTTAAAGTGCTAACAATTCTAGGTATTATAAAATGTAATACATAATAATATACTGCGCTAAATGTAATAAATAAGTACACATATTGGGAAAAATAGGTCAGTGCGTCTAATTGTGGCATTTGCTAAATCTTTTTTTCTTGCGAAACACAGGACTTGAACCTGCACCCTTAATAGAATGGTTCCTAAAACCACCGCGTCTACCACTTCCGCCAATTTCGCTATTTTAAACAACACAATTGAAACTTGTTGACACGATGGCTAAAAAGGGGCAACGCGTGCATAGGCTCATCCAACGTAAGTGACAGTTCGTAGTTTGTGCAGATGGCTTATAATATTTAAGCTGTCTAATTGATTATTTTCGACGCCTTTCTTTCCCTGAAAGTCTTGATATTGAACTTAAAACGTGTTTTATTTTTTTTGAAGTTTGACCATTTGTGCGCGTTCTTTGACCTCTAGAGGGCAGACCAAACATATGGCGCGTTCCCCGATAGTGCTTTAATTGAATTAAACGCTGCACGTCGTTTTGTATATATCTGATTAGACTTGTATCGACTTCTTCTCGGCAAATTCGTGTAAGCTTATTAAGCTGATTTACCCTTAGTTTAGCAAGCCTCACATTTGGGTTTACGCCTACTAAAGAGCAAATTTTTAAAGCTTTTGTATTGTTTAATCCAAATATAGACTGTAACGATATTAACAATGACTGATTTTGGTTTAAATGCGTGCCTAGTATTAACATAGATTTTTATGTAATGTAAAATTATGAAATTAAAATATATTCTAAAAATAAAGCAAAACACTAAAAAAGGATTACCCCCTGCTTGGATACCTTTTTTTATTGATCTTTTTTATTTTGCGCCGAATTACAATATTAAAACAAAATATACGTAGCCCGCTTTCAAATGTTTAAGACCAAATATTGTCTATAATAGCGTATATGGTGTATATCACAGCTGATAAATGGAATTGAACCATTATTTTAGGTTTTGCAAACCTACGTAATACCAAATATACTATACCAGCTGCTAATTTGACGCCAATTATGTTATTTAAAAAGATTCTATCTGGGCTTGACGATAAGTTAAAAGTACAACTAGCTTATGCAGAGGACTTTTAAACCTGTTCAAGATGCTTATACTAATAATTAACTCTAAATAACTAACAAGACTATTGCTTGCCAAACCCCCGAGCAAACTTGATCTTATTTGCTCACTGCTGGTTAATGTATTTCCAAGCAAATGCTCAAATTTAACTGTTGCTTGGTTGGAGAGTTCGGCGTTGTCGGGATTCTCCCATTTGCTTAATTCAACAACTTGTTTATTAGCAAAATTTGCTAATGCGCACTGTTTTAATTCATAATCGGAAATATAGTAAATCGTGGTTCTGTTATAAAGATCTCTACAGTTAATATTTTTCAAAATAAATGCACCCATAACCCCTGAGTGCTGTGTATAAGACAACTGATAAACTCCGTTGCTATATTGTGTCTTACACAATGTTTGAGCTGCTATATTGCTAATATGGTGTTTTGCCAGAATTATGTTTTGAAATTTTAAATCAATATATAATTCGTATTCATAAATGTTAATATCCGAACCTACGATATCGTGAATATCCCGGAATTCTGGCAATAATCCCACGTGTTGCTTTTTAAGTATGGCGTAAGGCTCAACCCAGTGAGCAAATTGCTTTGAAATTTTTATTTTTTTCGAATGCTTTAAAATTGCGGTTTTTGGCGGCTTATTAAAAAAACAACTAACATCTATGCTATAACCGCTTTCCCAGCCTTCAGGTGTATTAAATTTTAACACGATTATTCGAAACGGGCGAATATATGTGGTTTTTATTTGATTGTTTACGTAGTTTTTTGGGCAATTTCCCACCAGAGAAAAGTGAATTGCTTTGTAGTATTTGCTTACATCCTTGCAAACTTCTGAAGCAGCAATAGACTGTAATTTTTGTTTTTTTACGCTACTACAATTATTTAGTATACTTTGCTTGTAACTCATTTTATTTTGTAACTATATAAACTTAAAATATTGTTTATTATTTATAGACTTCTGCATCAATATTAAACAAAAGCGTTGTATGGTCCACGCGAAATAAATAATATCAGCTATGTATAATGAAACGTTAGATCAAATCCTGGAATTGGTTGGAATAAACTATAGTTTAACTTATCAAGTTCAGGTAAAATAAAGACGTTATTAATTCCAATAGTCGCATGACCTAATACTGTAAATGTGTTACTTTTTTGAGGTAACAACATTGGCTCGGCACTTATTAGCAGTTGAAAAGGAGTGAGATTTGCTGACAAAAAAGACCATTTATAACAAAATAAATGTGTTGATTTTTTACGAAGATGGCATTTCACTCCGACAACAGCTCCTTTAATTACTTTAAAGGCGGCGATTGGCTGTTTACTTTTAATTAACCGCGGTGTTTGACCGCAACAACAAAAACATTTGTAAAAAGCAGTGTATAATTCACTTTGTGAAAGTAACTTTTTTGTTGTTGCATGTAAGCTTATTTGCATAATATTATTCCATAATCTAGGGTGATTTAAGTGAGCTTTTGTCACATTGGCGTATCCGTTTGATTTAATTGGTAACGTTTTCCCGGTACTGGTTTTAAAATTGGCATGGTTTCTGTACTTATCCCCGGCTAATCCAACAGAGAAAAAGGTGTTATTTTCCGTTAATTGATAGCGTTGAATGCTAAATTGATACCAACTCAGTATTTGTTGATCGATACATTTTTGATGTTTCATTGTTATATAATTGATTTTATTCAAATTTACCAAGATTTTAGTTAATTGATTTATCATACAAATATAGCACTATACTTGTTAATTTTTTGCTGTTGCAATGTTTTGCATAATATTGTAAAAATAAATATTAAGCTGTTATCATTTTCGGATAGTATTGGACTCGAACCAATGAAGCCCAAAGGGACAACTGCTTTAGCAAAGCAGCGCTTTAACCAACTTAGCTAACTATCCCCGCTTACAGGTGTAAAGATTAAAGTAACCTTGCATTAATATTTATATATTATTATTTATATATTATTATTATTTATTAATATTTATATATTAATATTTATATATTGTTTATATATTGTTTATATATTGTTTATATATTGTTTATATATTATTATTTATATATTGTTTATATATTGTTTATATATTGTTTATATATTATTATTTATATTTGTATGTTTTTTATTGCTTATATAGACTCAACAAAATAAGCACGTATTATTGAGCAATCAATAATGTTGTAAATGTTGTTCTACTGAAAAATTGGGGGGGTGCGCAGTACGCTTCGGGCGTTGCAATGCACAAATGTAGATTTCACCTAGTCGTCGGGGATTTTAAACTACAAATTGCTTTCACTAGTCTTATAATTGTAGTTTGAAATACTTAATGCTATAGCATTCGGGCTTTTTAAACAAAATAGCGTATATCTATTAATAACTATACAAAGAATTAAGCGTACATATTATATAAGGTAAAGAGTACGTTATACTTATTTTAATTACTATTGGTTATTGTCAGTTTAAAATCTCGAATGTTTTGTTCGTAAATATGTTGTCCTTTAGCAGTAGTACTACGACTTAGGGTTAGGGCAATACTACCTAGCATAGCAGATAATAAGATTAAACTGGCAATAATTAATTGCAAAGCATAGGTAGTGTAAAGTATAGATCCAAGACTATAAATTTGAGTTGTATAATCGAGAATACTTGAGTTTAAGCAATAGTGTAGCTCATAATTCAAATAGTCTACAAAGTGCGCCTTGTTATCGGGTAGTAAGCGGACGTTTGCAAAAGAACTACTAAACTCATTTAGAATATTTTTGCATTGTAACGCAAAAATAATTGCAATTATTGTATTAATTGGCGCTTGTTTAAGTCGCTTTTCTGATATTGGCTCAACTTTTATATCTAAGATCATAATAGCAAATAAAAAGAATGTACACATAGCACCAACATACAAGACAATGAATAATGCTGCCATATAGTCATGACCGGATAACAAAACCAGCGCGCTAGCATTAAAAAACGCCAGGATTAAAAAAAGCACGCTATAAACCGGGTTTGAACTTTGCACAACTAAAGTTGCGCACGTTATAAGTAATGCACAAAAAGTATCTATTAGAATAGTCATTAAAAAAGTATTGTTAATTTTGTTTATTGTTTATTGGTAACTAAAGGGATTTGAACCCTTACGAACGCATTCACAGCGCGCTATGCTTACCATTACATCATAGCTACCTTTAAAGTGTGTGTGTTATTAGGCCGTTTTAGTATATATTATAATATATATACATATATTGTGATACAATAGCATAAGAAAAGTCACGCTTGCTATTGACTTAATGCTATGCAAACAAAGATATAGTCGGGTTTTATAAAAAATAGTACAGTTATTATTGTACTTAAAGCACAGATATAAGCATTGGCAGATACGGGCATGATTGTGAACATTTTAAATCGCTGTTGATTTGGCCGTATACTTTTATGGTCGGCTTTGGTGAACATCTTCGCCTGTTCTGTTTGTATGCTAGCTTGACTCAGCTTTAAAAATGTGCTATTAAGCTGAGCATCAGTTTGTCTAACTGAAGGTTTAAAGGTTTGTTTGAACTGTAATAATGTTAGTAATTTTGGATTAAATGAGTAAGCTACGCCTGCGTTGCTAAAATAAATTGTTTTAATTACTCGAATATAGTAAAACGCGCTTAAAATTGCGCAACCAAGCGCAATCGAGAGCGTTAGATATTGCTCCGTCTGTGTTAAGGCATTAATAATCAAATATTTACTATAAAAACCTGCAAATGGCGGTATGCCGGCCAAACTGAATAAAGCAATCACCATTGCTAATGCTAAACTTGGGTTTGTTTTATTTAATTGGTTCAGATCACTAATATATTTTATAGTTAAACTATCTGTACCGTGATCAACTATATGATCAGAATTATTCTGTTTTATTCTTTGTCGATACTCAAGATTTGGATGTGTTCTGAATAAAGGTAGTACAAAAATACTAAATAAACAAATACTAAGCAGTATGTAAACAACCAGGTGTACTATTAGTAAATCCCATTGACCTGTAATTAACGCTAACAAAAACCAGCCAACATTTGCAACTCCACTAAACGCAATAAGGCGTTTTAACTTGACTTGTCTCATAGCGCTAAAGCTACCAATTACTAAACTCAGTATAGCGATCAATGGTAACAATTGAAAACTCATAATGTGTAATTCCAAAATACGGATCAAGGCGGTAGCTGCGGCGATTTTAGCAGTTATGGCAAAAAATGCCGTAATAGCCGTAGGACTTCCTTCATATACGTCGGCAACCCACAAATGAAAAGGCGCTGCAGCAAGTTTAAATAATAGACTTACACATACACAGGCTAATCCAATAGCCAAAGAAACGGGTACAAACTCGAGATCTATAGCCGCGTTATTATCAAAAGTTGAATGAAAATAATTGATTATAATACTCAAATCTGCAAAACTTTGCGACCCGGTTGCTGCGTATATTAATGTAATGCCTAATAATAATATTGCTGAGCTAAAAGCACTGAGTATAAAATACTTTAATCCTGCTTCTGCACTAGCTTCGGTTTTAGAGCGCATTGCTGCCAGCATGTAAAAACTTAAACTTTGCAGCTCAATACTGAGATAAAAAGTTAAAAAATTGTAACTTTTTAGTAAACACAGCATTCCAATCACTGACAACCAGATTATGAAGACAAATTCATATCGGCCATAACGTTTCACAGCGGCAAGCCCTAACAGTAGTGATGCTGAGGCGCTAATACATAATAGTACGCTCATAAACCGACTTAAACTATCCCATATTATTGAATCCGTTAAACCTACTGCATAAGTAAGCGGACTATTGACATATAGTATTGAGCAACAAATCAGACTAAGTATAACCAATTGAATAATAGGTTCAATTAAAGTTACAGGTGTTGATATATAGGTATAACTTGGGCTAATAATTTGTGTTTGTGTTCTCACCAGTCGAGCAGAAAACTTTGTATGACTTTGGCTATATACGGGTGACAGGCTTTGTTGTATAGATTGATCAAATTGATTGTGGTTTGAATAAACCTTTTGTTTTTGTTCCAACGTTTTTTTTTTATATGAGTGCGTATTTAAACGTTCAGTATTACCGCTTAGCTTAGGCGAGGCGTATGGTTCAAAAGGGTCATATGTAGACTGACTAAGCTTGTCTCTAGTAAGATTTTGTGCGCTATAATAAGAAAAGCAAATTGCAAATAATAAAAGTATATTTATTAAAACAATTTGAAAACATTCTGGGATTACTAATAATAAATCGACACTATGCATTTTAATTTAAATCAGTTTAATTTTTATTTTATAAACGTATGCGTATAACATAGTTTATTTTTTCTATTTGTTTTTTTATCGGCAATTTTGCCAAGTTAATATAATAATTAGTTTACATAACTATATGCTTTAGATAATTACATATTGTTCGTCTAAACATACATTTAAAATAATTATTTAATAATATTAGGCTAATATAACTGTATTTTTAATCACTGTATTAGTTTTTAATAAATAAAATTGCCGTATGACTAAATTAAATTTTTTAAAACTATAACATATTAATAATAAATATTGTTTATTTATTTGATAAACAGTTAATTTGTCAAATTCTACTAAATTTGTTTGGATTTTGATTGCAGCTATTTGATAGCTGCTTATATTTATTCTATACTATATGGAGCACAATTACAATCCAATACTATAGAGTATGTATAGCTGCTTTAAGTAGGGCTTGAACCTACAACCTTTTGATTTTCAATCAAACGCTCAACCAGTTGAGCTTTTAAAGCGTATTTTGCAAGCAATAAATGATTCATTATGAATCATTTTTGATGTACATTATGTATTCTAAACTAGCAAGTAGCTGTATTTTTTTATAACATACTAGCTTTTGCAAACTAATTTGATTCATACTTCCATGAATCATACAGCTGATTAATTCAGATCGTATGCTTTGCTTTTGCTCCTCTAAACTTGCGCTAACGGGGTCATTTTGAACTATTAACCATACAAAGATGAAAAAACAAATCGCTAAAATGGATTCAGAGTTTAAAAAAACAATACCTAAACCACTTAGAGCGATCAATGCTATAATATAATAGATAGTTAAATTTAAAGACATTTTAAATATAAAACAATTTCGCTTTATCAGCTTTTTCTAACGGTCTATAGATCCGAACACTACATCTAAAGAGCCAATAATAGCTACAACATCTGCAAGATAATGTCCTCGACCGATTAAATCAATTGCTTGCAGCGAAGCATAATCTGGCGATTTTATTTTTACTCTGTAAGGGCGGTTCGTCCCGTTACTTACGCATAATACGCCAAACTCACCTTTTGGGGCTTCTGTTGCACAATAGGTTTCTCCCGCCGGTAGAGCGAACCCGCTACTGGTCGATTTAAAATGCTTAATCAATCCCTCCATTGAGGTTTTAAATTCAGCTCTTGAAGGGCGATCTTGGTAGCCAGCTTTATGGCTTAGCAGGTTAAGCTTATCGTTTGGGCTAATCAATGTAGTTCCTGACGCAGGCATTAGGTCGATCGTCTGTTTTATAATCCGTAGACTTTGGCGCATTTCCTCTATTCTTAACAGATATCGATCATAACAATCTGAATTTGCGCCAACAGGCACATTAAATTTGACTTTGTCGTAAAGCTCATAAGGTTGAGCCGTTCTCAAATCATAAGCTATTCCAGAGCCTCGTAGTAATACTCCAGAGACCCCCCAGGCAATCGCGTCTTGGGCATTTAACACCCCAATATCAACTAAACGTTGCTTGAATATTCTGTTCCCCGTTAGAAGCTCTTCCATTTCATCAATTCGAGAAGCGAATTGGTCTGCCCATTGGTGTATTGATTGTAGTATGCCCCCTGGTAAATCTGCTGAGACTCCTCCTGGTCGAAAGTATGCTGAATGCATTCGGGCCCCGCAAACTCTTTCATAAAATTCCATTAATTTTTCTCGCTCTTCAAAGGCAAATAGAAATGGCGTCAGGGCCCCTGTATCCATCGCGAAGCAGGAAACAGCTAATAAGTGATTTAAAACACGGGTCAATTCGGCATAAAGCATTCGGATGCATTTTGCTCGCGCACTTATAACCGTATTTGTGAGCCGCTCAATCGCTAAGCAAAAACTATGCTCCATTGCCATTACGCTAACGTAATCCAGACGATCAAAATATGGTAGAGCTTGTAGGGCTGTTTTATATTCAATTAATTTTTCTGTACCCCGATGTAATAAGCCTATATGAGTATCTGTTTTTATAATTTGCTCCCCTTGCATAGATAGTATTAATCTAAGAACACCATGAGCAGCTGGGTGCTGAGGCCCGAAATTGAGAGTAAAAGGGCGAGATTTTGGTTTTATAGGTTGTTGGATTGCCATAATTAATTATGTATACTTTTATACGCTTGGTTTTTATTATAGTGTTTTAGATCTAAATTTTAGTAGTGAAAGTAGGATATTATATAATAGTTGTCCTTTATCACTTCTTTTACACGTAAAAAAATGTTTAATTTTTATACTAAATCACACCGGAACTAACGAGAATTGAACTCGTATCTAGCACGTGACAGGCGCTTATTTTAACCATTAAACTATAGTTCCTAGAGTTTCAAAGTGTGCATATATATATATGATGTTTTGGAATCAATTGAATATTTTTCAACATTTTATAATACTATATACTTATTATTTGTATAAAGTGCATAAAATTAATGCAGTTCAATAGCGTCTTTTAAATAGATACAAAATAGCACTGCAAAAACATAGGCTTGTAAAAAAGCCACGGCTAACTCTAAGCCATAAATAGCTACAATTACAACGATTGGTATTATAGATAGTATTGCGTATAAACCGTTTGTCGCCATTGCCCATGCAAAATTTGCTATTATTGCAAGTAAGCTATGTCCCGCTGTAATATTTGCAAACAGTCGGACTCCCAAACTAATTGGTCTAAAAATGTAACTAATTAATTCGATTACAACTAGTAATGGAGCAAGCCCGATTGGAGCTCCTCCGGGTAAAAAAAAACTTAAAAAGCTAAGCCCGTGTTTAAACACACCAATTAAAGTTACTCCTATAAATAAACTAAAGCTTAATCCGAATGCTACAACTAATTGTGCAGTGGTTGCAAAGCTAAATGGTATTAAACCAATTAAATTAGCTGCTAGAATAAATAACCATGTAGTAAAAACAATACCTACATACTTTCGTGCTTCATGTGAACCCAGTTGTTCTAAAACTAATCCGTTTACAAATTCATACAACATTTCACTAACTACTTGATATCTACTTGGTATCACTAATCCACCGTCAAGGAATAAAGTAGACCATATTATGCGAATGCATGCTACAGTTAATAGGCCATAGATAGCACTATTGGTTAAACTAACATCAATATAGCCAATTTGTACAGAATACAGGCTTATTACGCTAAATTGTTCTAGTGGGGAATTCATAAAAATTAATAAAAAGTTTCAAACTAGTAGACTATAATATGGCAGTATACACATACGAATGCTTGTCTACCAGAATGCAGAGCTTAATTTGCTTACTGCGGGACTTGAACCTGCATGCTCAAACGAGCAAAAGCTTTTAAAGCTTTCGTGTCTACCGATTTCACCAAGTAAGCGGGGGGGGGGGGGGGGGGGGGGGTGGGGCTGGTGGTGGGGGGTGGGGTGGGTGTGGGGGTATACAAAAGCCTTTTTGCTACCTTAAAGCCTAATACTTGACTCCTTTCGCAACCATGGGCGTCGATTTCCTACATCTAGCATGGATTGATTTGAGTAATTTTTTTGGTCTACGTCCAATTCTCCACCATAACTTACAGTATATAAAAATTCAAAAATCATTTGAGCTTTTAATCTTATTAAACCTGTTTGCGCATTGGTATAATTTGGAATACAGTTGCTTTTTAATGGTCGTCTAAATAAAGTGTTAGACCGTTTGGCATTTAAACGGCTTTTGGACAATCTATTTTCTAAAGCACTTATATAATTTAAACCAGCAGGTTCGCAGAAACTACGATAAATAACCAGCTCTAGGGAAGTCGCTGGCTTGACTGTATTACGAAAGAAATTTATATGCTTTTGAACCTTACTAAAAGTTGAATTGTTTGACTTTTTTAAACCTGAATAGGGGCTGATTACATAACAATACTTAGTTAACCGACTGTTACTTGCAGGATCGACCAAATTTCGTCTTAATTTGGTAACATTTTCTGTGCTTAACGGATTTTTTTGTCGTACTCGTCCAATTTTTAGTTGATTGCTTAAACTGATGCTTGTAATTGGAGCAGATACTTGATTATCTTGCTTATTTTGCAAATACAATAAACTTAGGAATGATAGTAAAAACATACTATATGTCATATGTTCGTAGTTGGGCCTAAAATAGCATAGTTGGTCAACTTTTTCTAATAAAGGGGTTATTGCAGCGGGAGATTTTGCAGGTAAGTCAAGTCTATTACCTGTAACAAGATTTTGCATTTTTTTGAAGTTTTGCATGTTCAAAAGCTTGCCGTCAATATCAATAAGTTCTGTTGTTTTTGTCTGCGTATAAATGTTAGCTGTTTTGTTCTGCTCAGTTCCACGTTTAAAAGCCAAACTAGAAAGATTTATTAGGCTATTCGTAAACTTGATATTTGTATTGTTTTTTTTTAATCTATTAAAAACAAAATATTTATATATATGATTTATTTGATTTGCTTTTGTTATACCACAAAATTGAACATAATTTATTTTTGCATTTTTTTCTCTACTATTATTTACATTTATAGCATTGATTACTTGATTAGACAGCTTATAGGGTTTTACAGATTTCAAAGAAGCATTGCTGGAATTAAAGCGTTTATAATTGTTATTAAAATCATCTTGTAACCAGCGTACGTAATGTAAAATTGCGCTACAAAAACGCCTTTTGTTTAATGTGAATTTTGTAGAAAACAATTGTTTTGCTGCGCATACTATATTAATTGGTAACAAGCTAGGTGTCAACACAGTAACATTATCAGAATTGACTACATTGTGTTTTACTAGTTTATTTGTAGGCAAAACCATTTGTTTACTCAATAGCTCAGTCAGTTTGTAAATATTTATGTTTTGTTTAAGATGATCATCAAAATAGTATTGACTGATTCCTATAAACATAGAGCTTTGTGTTTTGCTAGCAATTCTTAATGCGATTGGGTTTGCTCGGCTCATTTTAAAAATTATGATATTTTTTTTTTAGTTTTATCAAATAAATAATTAAATTAAAAAATTTTTTTTTTTTATTTTTCTAGTATAGCAAATAGAATAATGCAATTACTGTTTTTTCTTAAAGGCATATGATATATGGTAATTAATATTAGTTCAACCTTACTTACTAATCAACTTGAGCTAAGTGCTTTTACAAACACCCCAATGAGAGTATAAACAAAAAAGTGACTAGATGGATTTCCTAAAATGGGGTAATTTACAAGATTGTTTAAATTATAATGATTGCAACTACGACGGCCAAGTTCACTGTACGCCATACCAGAGATTACGCCAATGGTGGGAATTTTTAGACAATTGGCTTGGTTAACTAGATTTTGATTTTTTTCAGGATTAATAAAAAAAATAATATCTGCCAACTTATTATTCACATAAGGACTTTTAGCAAACATTTGGTATTGGTTTAGTTGGTTTGAATTAATCAACGTGTCGTAGTAATTGCAGAATTTTTTTTCATCATATCTAAGCTGCTTCGGTATTAGTTGCTTAGTATGGGCCTTATAGGCTTTTAAAACGTAATTAGTTCTAAATAATTGCGTTACTGAGGATTTGGTTGAATTTAGACTGTTCTTGTGTTGATTTTTATACATGCTACTATTTTTAATGTTTTGATAAAATCGACTAATATAAAAATTGTTAATACTATTGTCTTTAAGGCTTTTTAGTAATACTTTTGGATTTGGATTGCGCGTGTTTTTAGAGAATGCCAAGCCGGGTTTTAACCCAGGGCCAGGGTAAATGCCCGCTGGAGCTGGAGCTGGAGAAAATTTGATGGGTGACTTATTTTCGCTATGAGTGTTATAAGGTTTAAAATTTGAATAAAACTTTAAACTTGTTTTGTAAGTCCTTTGTACTAACCGTACTGGTTGTTTTAATGTTATAAAATTTTTGCTATTTTTAAACAGTACTTGTGATTTAGCGGGCGTCAGTTTAAGCGCATATACCCCTGCATCAACGTTGTTGTTATTTGCAATTGTAAGCTGTTTAGACTTATATTTATGCCGTTGATCAAATATTTTGTATTGACTATAAAACATACTAGAAGGGTATTGGCCTTTTAATCTCCAAGCTAGTATTTTACCAAATACGTTTTGTCTAACTATATATTGCTTTTGTATAGATTGCTGATTAATCAGTAAGCCACCATTATTTAAATTCACCGGTCTTACATAGAATGAAAAAGGTAAATAGTATTGGTGATAAATCGATGTTGAATAGCTAGATTGTAATTTGTTGATGCTTGCTTCATAATTGTGATGTAAAGCAGATTGCCGGTTTAAACTCTTGGTCTTGGGACGTATATGAACGACATTTTTGACCAGAGTGTTCAGCGAATTGTTCAAATAGACAGATTTAGATTGATTAAAAAATTCATCATTTAGTTGATTTTGCAAAGTATTAAACCCTGTCCTAGTGTTAGTTAAAAAACCTACAAGTGGAACAGTAATTTCTCCAGTAATTTGTTGCGTTAAAATGTGGGCTTCTTTGACTTGTAATCGTATAGCATTGTTTGTGTTTATTTTTAATTGGTCATAATTACTTACTGCTAATTTATTTTCATTTTGTGTTAAAGATTTGCCCAACCCCAACATATCGGAGTGTATTATTTTACTAGCTTTTTGAATGTTTAACTTACGCGTCTTAGGCAACTCATTCTGCTTTGTTTTTTGTTGGTGTGCGTATTTAGAATTATTGCTCTGCATATGCCTGAGTTGACTACAATTGTGCGCATAAAAATCTTTTGATTTAGTTAATATGCAATTAAATAGTGAATTCGAGTTTTTTATAAAGCTCTGCACTTTTGTATTTGGAATATGGGGCATTTGCATTTTTATGCAGCAGCTATTTAAAAAAGTACTTAAGTGATTAAATAATGCTTTGTTTTGATACGCCGTGTTTATTGAATATTTGGATGAAGCCGGTGAGTGACTTGTATATTTTGACCCATAGTTAGATATATTATTAAGTTTGCGCGGCATACTATGTCTCTTATACTGCTGCATTAGCCACGCATTTACTAATATTGAGTCAGCAGCAATACTGTCTTTGCCGTTTATAAATAAAATCTTTTTATTGTTTCGCGCAGCAGACCAGCATATTTGCAAGGCTTTGAAAATATTGGAAAACGTATTTCTTAAATTAAAAAATGCAATATCTGGCCCCCAGCAAAGTAATTGCTTGGTTTGAAATAAGTAAGGTTTATTATTTTGGTTATTCTGAAACGTTGCAGCATAATGGTTTATCATAGTTTGAATTGGACATTTTACATTTAGCGAAGCGCTATAAATGCGGCTTGGTCCAGTAGAATATGTAGAATAATTATGGGTTGTGTTATTGTTTATAATAAATATCATATGTTTATAAAAATCTCAATAGTGTAATTTAAAAAAAATAAAATTGTGATAAATCAATTACTTATAATAAAGTTTAATATGGTGCATTTCTTATTAAACACTTTTTTTTAATGACTTCTCTTAATAAGTCCCGGAATTAACCCTCGTCCAGCGTAACGACGAAAACTTATTCGACTTAATCGAAATTTTCCTATTATCGAACTACGACCTGTAACTATACAGCGATTTCGTATATTTGAAATTCCTTGTTTTTTAGTAAATCGCCGATTGATTAGCTGTTCTAAAATAAGCCCTGGACCGGCATAAGATAAGTTCTTATTTAAAACTTCATTAAAAGAAACCCAATTGGTTTCTTTTAATTTAAGATTTACCAGCTTCGTTAAAACCAGAGAATCTACGGACAATAATGATTTTAATAAAATACCATTTAACTCATAATTATCAAAACAAATTCGCTTTTTTTGATCACTTATAATACTTCGAAATCTGGTTTGAATTTTTTTTCTGCTGGTCGTTCTTTTATTGTAAACAAAGTTTGTCCAATCGGCCTGTATTAGGTTTTTTATATGTTTGTTAAATATTGTGTTATCTTTTAGTGAGGCTGAAATTCCGGCGTTTAATTCTAAATTACACCCTTTTTTAGATTGTTTAAGTAATGCTAAATATTTTTTATTTTTGTTAATTGTGTTAAAATTATAATTGTTTTTTAATATGGTCATATTTAATAATGTTGTATTCTTATTTGTTCCTTAGTATACTCAAACTCAGGTAGTGGAGTAAAAAAACTTAAAGTGGCAAAAGGAGTATTCGAAACTCCGCATTTGACATATGAAATCAACGTTCTAACCTCTAAACTATAATGCCAATTTTTGCTGCTGCAATGCTATGCATAATTAATATTGTAAAAATATTGGTTTTTAGGGAATTTCCGTAGAATAGAGTCTCGAATTTAATTATAAATTTGATTTATAAAAAAATTGTGAAGACCTGCTGTTTTATTTAGTTTCGCTTAGTTGGATCGTCGAGGCTCTCGAATTACAGGTAATTCTGGGTGAGTGTGAAAATCCATTGGGCTTGTCAATAACCATTCTGGGCTATATACTGCAACAGGCTTTTGTCTATGTTCTACCGGCCAAGGGTTTCTAGAGGCCTGCCGAGCTACGACAAAAGCTTCAATAACCACAGCAAAAAACACGACTAAGCTTGCGACGCTAATATATGCCCCGTAACTACAAATTAAATTCCACGATGCAAAAGCCGTTGGATAGTCAGGAATACGCCGCGGCATTCCATTTAGCCCTAGCCAGTGCATTGGTAAAAAGGTAAGGTTTGCGCCTATAAACAATAACCAAAAATGGACTTGGGCCCAAGTTTCATTATACATAAGCCCTGTTATTTTTGGAAGCCAGAAATAGAATCCACTAAATATGCCAAATACTGCTCCAAGGCTTAAAACGTAGTGAAAATGAGCAACTACGTAATATGTCAAAATCAAATAACTTTCATTATTTGCTGGACTATGTCATCAAAGATTACACTTACTAAGTATAGTCATTTGCTTCGCGTGTAGTCTCTGAGGATCCCGAACTGCAATTGCGTTAGGTTTCCTGCAAATTGCCCATTGCTATACTTTGTAACAATAAGAGATTTAATTTATGTTTATAAACTAAGTAATTTGTTTATTGTTAGCGTTCGTTAATAAATTAACAAAATTAAGTCTTTAGGGGGTTCTTGCATATAGCGAAGTTTAGTCACGACACATAATTAATTATAAATAATATTGGGAATAAAAAAAGTGAAAAAGTAAAAAAAAACCTGTTATTTTTTTAACTTATAAGCCAGCACAATTTTAAATGTCTCATACTGCTTTTGTTTTTCACCTAGAAGCCCTATGGTAGAAGGGGAAGTATAAAAATAACATAGGCTTTCTAAAATACGACCTGCATAGGTTTCTAAAAAATAAACTCTTGTAGTACTACGTACTTTATTAGGAATATTGAACGTTTTTTTTATAGCAGTTAAAATCTCGTAACCGTCTTTTTGTGATATACTAAAACTGAGATTATTATTGGATCTAATGCAAAAGCAGCCTTCCGCTTCAGTAAATCCACAAAGCCAATTAGGCCAATGACTGAATCGTAGTAATTGGTCGCTACTATAATCATTAATCGACTCAAAACCAAACCAAGACTGCTCTAAAGCTTTAATGTGTGCGTATTCACTATAAGTTATTCGGTTATTGTAGCAATATTTAAAAAAAGCGTATTGTTTTCGCCGATGTGTAAGTAGTAAACCATATTTGTCAATTATGGTCATGATTACTGGCAATTTAGCACGATGGTCCTCCACCAGAATTACAAATCCACGACGTATGTGTAAATTCATTATGCCTAGCTGGTTTCGAATTTGCGCGCACATGGCGTAGTTGGCTGAACTATATTTAAGTTTAATTATAATCCTATATTGTAAACTGCGTTTTTTCCAATGGTTAACTTGAATGCTACCATCCCCTTCTAAAAGTCCCAAGAAAAATTGCTTATAGGCGCTCTCTTTTTTTGCTGTGCTTTGACAGAAACTGTCACCACATAGAATTTTATTATGAGTTTTCATTATTTATAATATGTTGTTTTCATCGTGAAGTCCGATGTCTAAACCAGCGTTACTTAATATAACACCTGTTAATCCACCAACGGTAAATAAGAATAAAAACCCTAACGCAAATAGCATAGGTGTTTTAAAGGTTATTCGACCAGCCCATAGTGTAGCAAGCCAACTGAAAATTTTAATTCCTGTTGGTACTGCAATAATCATTGTTGCTGCTGTAAAATATGCTCTTGTCAAAAATGGACTATATCATCAACCATGTATGTGTGAACCTAAATACAAGGTGCCAGGCGTATAGTCTCTGAGGATGCTGTTAATTATAAACATTTTGTAAGGTCCGTTTGAGGCCAGCTATTTGTTCTAATACATTCGACTGTAAATGGTGTTTGTTTTGTATATAACGAACACAACGTCTAAAAATTGTATATTGCGTGTATTTCATTGTTTGTAAACAGTAATTATCAAGATAGTTTATTATTTTAATAACTCTATTGATGCCCCTCAATGTTAAACGATGAATATTGTTTTTATCTTTATAAATTGATTTGACTTCAAATATAGAGCCAATTAAGCTTAAAACTAGTTTATGTTTTTGAGTAAATTTGATCTCTAAACGTACGCTTTTTTTATGTTTATGGCTTTTACTATTCACGATAAAAATGCCTATTGAGCCATCCGCATCCAAAAAACCTGCTAACCAATGGTTGTTTAAATCAATATTTAAAGTTGCGTCCAAAATTTTATAGCCCAGCCAGGACTCGTAACCCTTGTTAACTAACTGGTTAACTTTTATGGCAGACACAAACTTTCCATTCACTAGATCAAGTACGCGCTTTAAGCCTTTTTTGTTACTAATAACAAATCGTACAGCTTTTCGATTCTGGCTGTACTTGTATATTTGCCCAAAGCCTAAATGTTCACGCAAACTATAAGCAGCGCTTATATCTTTTTCATGATAGGCGATCTCAAGCTTTTTATAGCCAAAATAACCATCACCCTCGATAAGCCCTGCCAAATAATAGCCTAGTTGAACGTCAGACTGGGGCTTTTTATGATTGCCCAGATGATCGGAAATACTAAGTTTTATAAAGTCTGTCATATACTAATTATTAATGTAATTATTTGTAATGTAATTTAAAATCAGCAAGGGGTGTAACAAAAGCAACATGTAATAACAGTTTCCTGCTGATCGGCCCATATGTAAAACTGTTCCAACTAGAAAAAAGTGACCCTAGGTGGGCTTAAATATATAGGCTTTTCCAGCATATAGCCTGGTACGAACTGTATAACTTTTATTTTATAAAGTAACAGTTAAATATTTAACAATACCTTTTCAGATACTGCGGACACTAGAGCTTTGTATCAATATCTAACCCTACAGTAAACATGTGATGTGCATAAACAATGAATCCTAAAATACCAATTGATGCCATCGCGTAAATCATTCCGATAGTACCAAACACAGGTTTTTCACTGAATGTACTCACCACATGGCTAATTATTCCAAAAGCTGGAAGAATCAAAATATAAACCTCCGGATGGCCGAAAAACCAAAAAATATGTTGAAATAAAACCGGATCACCACCTCCAGCGGGGTCAAAGAAACTTGTATTAAAGTTTCGATCCGTTAGTAGCATTGTAATTCCAGCGGCTAATACTGGTAGACTTAGCAGTAGTAGGAAACTAGTAATAAGTACACTCCAAGCAAATAGGGGTACCCTATGCATTTTCATTCCCGGAGCTCGCATATTAAAAATAGTTGTAATAAAGTTTATAGATCCTAATAAACTACTTAATCCAGAAATATGCAATGAAAAAATTGCTAAATCTACAGATGCACCCGGCATTCCTACTAGTGATGATAAAGGTGGGTAACTTATTTGATACAAGCTATAAGCCTGTCAAGTTAATGGACTATACCATATATTAATAATACAACAAGAAAATAAAACAATATGTTTGCCTTGAATTTAATTAATTTATAAATATGTATGTTTACTTTTCGCAGCGTTTTCTAATTGAGGCCATTATTGATTTGGCTTTTAAAGTTTGAAATGTTTTTTTTTTACGCAAAGTTCTAAGCCATAATGAAAATTCAAAACTTTTTATACCTAAAAAACGTCCATTTACTGCTTCTGCAATTAAGTATAAACTGGCCGCGTTTTTTGTGTCTAACATTAAATAATTGTTTTTATTTTTTAATGCCGATTTAATATTAAATACGCTGTGAATTGCATGAATAATGTGCCGGTCATAGGCTTGCCCTATTGCAAAACCGTGCTGTGCGCTACTTAAAATATAGAAACTACCCTCAGCCTCGATAAATCCGGCCAACCAACTTAGATCCAACACTGTTTTTAAACTAGTGCCGTCGTACCAAATTGGGCTAAGGCTAAGGCTAAGGCTAAGGCTAATTGAATCGGTTTTTCTATCAAGTGATTGTTGTAATTGTTTGATTTGTTGCGGGTCTTTTACAAAACGAGCGTTAAGCATTGCTCTATGTAGGGCTTCTTTAACAACCGTCACGGCGGCGTATTTCATTGACCGTAAATTAAATTGGTCAAATAGAGGAATTAAAACAGAGCGCCATAATTTTTTGCTACGTACACGGTAGGTTATGTATGTTTTACTATAATTTACACTACCGATACCTAACACCTTTTTAAGCCTATAAATCGCACGACTGTTATATCGATGAAGTGTGACTTTTAAAACAGGCACCCATTTTGTTTGCTCTTTATTAGACCACTCTATTCCAATATGGCCATCACCATCAATCAGTCCAACGGCCCATTTTTGTTCATTGCCTATTTGTTTATTATTAATATCTTCACGTGTAGTCTCTGAAGAAATACAACTATTTTTGTTTAGTTTATGCATTTTATTTATATTTTTTAATAAAAAAAAAAAGCAACTGTACCACAGTTATATATAATATATTGTGTTTTTTGTAAACAGAACAGTTGTTTTATATTCCTGCGAATTGTCTTTTGATTAAAATATTATAACGAGCCCCTGTATTTTAACACTTTAACATATTTTATTTTTATAAAAGAAATATGTAACTCAGTAATTTTAACCTTAATAAGATGTTCTCGCATCGAGTGAAGTTTTTTAAAGCTACAACATATTGCTGTAGCAGGACCACCAACCCAATTCAATGGTCCATCCTGTACCAGCGCCAGTCTCAACCAATGCTGAACTTAATAATAATAGTAAACTTACTGGCAACAGCCAAAAGCTAATATTATTCAGTCGTGGAAATGCCATATCTGGAGCTCCGATCATTACGGGCACCAGAATATTTCCAAAACCACCCATTAGGGCGGGCATTACCATGAAAAAAATCATGAATAAAGCATGAGCTGTAATTACAACGTTATATAATTGATAATTTCCTGATAGTACCTGTGTACCCGGTAGAGCTAGCTCTGCTCTAATTATCATTGAAAGTGCGGTACCAATAATTCCGCTAAAAATTGCAAAAATTAGGTAAAGATACCCAATATCCTTTGCTGAGCTTGAAAATAACCAACGAACCACCAT